TAGTAAATATGATGGTTAATAGAATTCTTAAACATGGAAAAAAATCATTAGCTTATCGAATTCTTTATGAGGCGATGAAAAATATTAGGAAAAAAACAAAGAAAAACCCATTATCAGTTTTACGTCAAGCTATACGAAGGGTAACACCTAATGTAACAGTAAAAGCAAGACGTTTAGGTGGGTCCACTTATCAAGTACCGATTGAAATAAAATCTGCACAAGGAAAAGCTCTTGCCATTCGTTGGTTATTAGGAGCATCTAGAAAACGTTCAGGTCAAAATATGTCTTTTAAATTAAGTTATGAATTGATAGATGCTGCTAGAGATAATGGGGATGCAATACGCAAAAAGGAGGAAACGCATAGAATGGCTGAAGCTAATAGAGCTTTTGCTCATTTTCGTTAATTTTTCATGAGAATAAAAAAATGTATTTTCTTGAGAAATAGAAAAAGAATATACATAACTTAGCTTTTTTAAAGAGAGTTAATATTTTGTAAATAATTTGTTAATAATTTTTATTAATAAGTTAGTAATTTTTATTAATAAATTATTTGCAAAATAGAAATATATAAATACTAGTAAATACTAATAAATACTAGAATTTTTTTTACATATTGAGAAAATTTTATGGACTTAGAATTTGATTTTCCTTTCTTTTACACGAGTACTATAAGTACTATTTTGCCCGAATGCATTCTTATTTTTTTTTTCATAATTATTTTAATATTAGATTTAATTTTAGAAATAAAAAAGAAATATTTATTTTTTTTTATTTCTTTATTAAGTTTGTCGTTAAGTATTATTGTTTTATTCTTTCAATTACAAGAAGAACCCATTATTAGTTTTTCAGGCAATTTTCAAGACGATAACTTTAATAGAATATTTCAAATCTTTATAGCTTTATGTTCAATCTTATGTATTCTTCTATCTATCGATTTTATTAAATCTACAAAATTATCAATAACGGAATTTCTTCTTTTTATATTGGTAGCAACTATAGGAGGAATGTTTTTATGTAGTGCTAATGATCTAATTACTATTTTTGTATCTCTAGAATGTTTAAGTTTATGCTCATATTTATTATCTGGATATACTAAAAAAGATGTTCGATCTAATGAAGCAGTTATGAAATATTTACTTATAGGTGGAACAAGTTCGTCTATTTTAATTTATGGTTTTTCTTGGTTATATGGCTTATCAGCAGGAGAATTTCAACTTCAAAAAATAGCAAATGGACTTCTAAATACAGAAATGTCTAATTCTTCAGGTAGTTTGCTTGGACTCATATTTATTATCGCAGGAATTGGATTTAAACTTTCTTTAGTACCTTCTCATCAATGGACTCCCGACGTATATGAAGGAGTGTGATTCGTTTTTTATAAATAATTAAAAACAGAAAATTTTATTATGTTTACGATATTTAGAAATATTTTATAGACATGCAAAATAAAAAAAATTATTATTTTAACTCAAAATAAAACATAACTTTTATTAAATAATTTTTTTTAATAAATTTAAATTAAGTATAGAGTAGAACAAAGTTGAAATAAGAAAAAAAATCAGTTAATTATTAAGGGTAATTAGAAAAAAATGGTATAAATAGAATCAATTAAATTTTTGAAATATTAAAAAAATATTATTCAATAATCTTTTTTCCTTCGGGGGTTATGAGTGTAATACACGTATCCATTTAAGAAAGAATCCTAAAATGAAAAATTCATGACTATTAAAACGAAAAAATTTAGATGTTTTTTTATTAAGATTTATTAAGAAAAATAATTTTTATTTAATAATAAGTTTGATATTAAGAAAAACTAAAAGAGGATTCTTCGAAAAGTTTAATTTTAATAAAATTATAAAATTTAGCTTTCAATTTTTTACACACATACACGAAGAAAGTAATATAAATTTAGACTATTACTTAGGAGCTGTGTGAAGTGAAAAATTCATGCACAGTTTTGAATGAGAGAAAAGAATGAGTAATCTTCGTTTCTATTTTAACTCCCCCACGCCAGTTGTCGCTTTTCTCTCAGTCGCTTCAAAAATAGCTGGTTTAGCTTTATTAGCTCGTTTTTCAAATATAGTATTCCCTTTTCTACTTAATGAATGGCATTTTATTCTAGAAATATTAGCTATTTGTAGTATGATATTAGGTAATTTGGTAGCTATTACTCAAACAAGTATGAAACGTATGCTTGCCTATTCTTCAATAAGTCAAATTGGTTATTTAATGATTGGAATAATTATCGGAGATTTTGATGGATATACAAGTATGCTAGTTTATTTACTATTTTATATATTTATGAATTTAGGAACTTTCGCTTGTATTATATTATTTGGATTACGTACAGGAACAGATAATATTCGAGATTATAATGGATTGATTTTAAAAGATCCTTTATTAACCTTTTCTCTTGCTTTATGTTTATCATCTTCAGGAGGTATCCCCCCATTATCCGGTTTTTTTGGAAAACTTTATCTATTTTGGTGTGCATGGAAAGATGGTTTCTATTTTCTAGTTTTTATAGGACTTTCTACGAGTATTATTTCCATATATTATTATTTGAAGATAGTTAAATTATTAATTACTGCAGAAAATAAGGAAATTACTTCTTATATACAAACATATACAGGATTTTCTTTTTCTATTTTTTATAAAAATTCGATCGAAATTAGTATAATTATTTGTGTAATTGCTTCTATGTTCTTAGGAATATTTATGAATCCTATTATCGATATATTCCAAAATAATTTAAATTTAAGTAATTTTCCACTTATTTAATATATATATATATATATTTTTTTTTTAGTAAATCTTTTTATTAGTACTAAATTAAATTTATTTTTTTAATTATGCTAGATCTATAGATCTAGCATAATTAAAAAAATAAATTTAATTTAGATTTTTTATTTTTACTATTATTATCATATAATGTTTTATTCAATATAAAAATTTTTACTCGTAAGCCTTGATGGTGAAATGGTAGACACATAAGATTCAAAATCTTATGCTTTAAAGCGTGGAGGTTCGAATCCTCTTCAAGGCAATTTTTCAATAATGAAAAAGAATCTTATGTTATACTAGTTATTTGATATCGATGATTTTATCAAGCTTAAAAGAAAATTATATTTATTTTATTCAAAATCTTCCGATTAATATTATTAATATAATAATGACGATCATTATAATAATCAAACGGATAGAAAATTCTAAATAAAATCAGATGCTATTTTTTAGTATTGTAAACTAAACACTAATATAATAAACATATGGAAGTAAACATTCTTGCATTTATTGCTACTGCATTGTTCATCTTAATCCCTACAGCTTTTCTATTAATTCTCTATGTACAAACCGCTAGTCAGGGTGGTAATTAATTCAGGGTAATTAATTAAAATTTTTCAATTATTAAAAATTTTAAATTTATTAAATAATATTGTATTTTTATTCAAATATTCAGTTTTTTACAATATTAAAATTTAAATTAAAAAAACTAAAAAAATTATATATAATTTTTTTAGTTTTTTTAATTTTATTTATTTATTATTATATGATTCATATAGAATTAGGTCCTAGCACTATAGTAGGAATAGGCCTTATTATAGTAGGTATACTTTTATATGCCCTTCGAATAAGGGAACTTAATGTATCTAGAGGTGTGATTTAAAATGTACTTAAATAAAATTTAAAGTTTCAATTTATTTATTAATGATGATAAATAGAAAACTTGAAAAGGAAAATAAAAAAAAATATATATATATATATAAGAAAAAAAATCCATGGTTAAAATTTAACTTATTTTTCTAACATTCCGCAAACATATTTAAATCTTAAAATTATAATAGAATTCTAATTCCATGAAAAAAAAAATATATATATATTCTATAAAAGATATTCTAGAATATATTACTTTTTTTAGTTTTATTTTTATCCAATTAATTATTTTCTTCCTCTAGAAACAAAATAATTCGATCCACGAAATGATAGATGAACCTAAAGATATTATTATTAAACTCTTTTTTTTTATTTATTAAGTATGAATAAAATAAACCTATTTTTATGAATTATTTTAAAGAGGTAAAAGATAATCCAAAAAGTTTATGTTTAAAATGGTTTTTTATACTTATATACTGACTTGGATTTAGAGTATTTAAAATCTAAAATTTTTTTCTATTTTGATACTTAAGCCATAAAGAAATTAACATATCATATATGGTTTTTGGAGGGGAGTATATAATTAAATAAAATATTAACCTATCTCAATATTATGATTCTCTTTTTTCATCCATTGGCCTATTATGTGGAGGAATTCTCATTTTTCAAGGTTGGCGTTTAGATCCAATTCTTCTATTATCACAAATACTTCTAAGTGGAACAGCTATTTTTTTCATAGCGGAAAGCTTATATTTACGTAATAATAAAATGAACTTTATAGTTGTCTCTGAAGAAAAAAAAAAATCTTTTATTTTGGAAGAGGAAAATACAAATTATGAAAAAATGAAATTAGGAAGAACGTTTTATGAAGGATGGGAGAAAATTAATTATACTGTTTCTCTTTCTTATACAATTTAAGGTTTTACAATTTAGATAGTATATTTTAATTAAATTAGTATAATCTAATTAGTTTAATATTTTTTCTCTTAAAGAGAAAAAATATTAAACTAATTCGTTTTTCAATCCTATTTTTTGTGATCTACTCATTTTACAAAACTCGAAATAAAATAATATTAATTAACACTTATATATTTTTATTATTATCAAAATGAAATTAATCTTTATTAAATAAAATTATATTCATTTTTCATAATATTTTTAATATTAACTTAAATAAATTTTATTTTATAAATATACATAACTATTTTATTATTTATTCTAATTTTATAATAAGACTTGCTTTTTTTTATCATTTGATTTATAATATCTATTAGGGTTGTCTATTAATGATAGATTTAGATAGAAAAAAAGTGATAGACTATATTTAAATATAGAGCAATACTTTTCTTATTTAAAATATGACATGATAGATAATCCAAATCTTTTTATTATTTTATTAATATTATTATTAAGGCGACACCCAGATTCGAACTGGGGATAGAGGATTTGCAGTCCTATGCCTTACCACTTGGCCATATCGCCTTTCTTTTTTGAAATAAAGTTTTTAACTAAAATTGTATAATTTTTTAATTAGTAAAAATTTTTAATTAATCAACAATAAAATACATTATTATAAAACTTAATTATTTTTTAATCAAGTATCTTTTTTATCTAGATCAAAAATATTTAACATAATAAAATTTTATAATAGAATAAAAAAGCTTAAATTTTTTTTTTTTTATGCAATTAGATATAGATAGAAAATAAAAAATAATTCTATTTTTCATTATAAAATAAACTCTAACACTATTTTAGAGGAAAAAAAACTACGGAAATTTTTGTACTCCCTGAATTTGTAAAAATACAATTTGAAGGATTTCATCGTTTTATTTATGAAGGTTTAATTAAAGAACTTAGCTCTTTTCCTAAAATTGAAGATACAGATCATGAATTTGAATTTCGATTATTAGAAAAAGAATACAAATTGGCAGAACCTTTAATAAAAGAAAAAGATGCTGTATATCAATCAAATACATATTCCTCAGATTTGTATATACCAGCTCAATTTATTCAAAACAGGAGTAGAAAAAAACAAAAACAAACCATATTTATTGGAAGTATTCCTTTAATGAATTCTCAAGGTACTTTTGTAGTTAATGGTGTTGCAAGGGTGATCATCAACCAAATATTAAGAAGTCCAGGTATTTACTATAATTCGGAGCTAGATCATAACGGAATTTCTATATATACAAGTACAATTATTTCCGATTGGGGAGGAAGATTAAAATTAGAGATTGATAGCAAAACAAGAATTTGGGCTCGTATAAGTAAAAAACGAAAAGTTTCAATTTTAGTTTTATTACTAGCCATGGGTTTAACAATAAAACAAGTTTTAGATAGTTTTTGTTTTCCAAAAATTTTTCTGGACGTCTTAAAAAAAAAGAGGAGGAAAGAACAGCCTCAATCTACTGAGGATGCTATAATAGAGCTTTATAAACAATTATATTGTATAGGCGGAGATATTTTATTTTCCGAATCTATACGTAGAGAATTACAGAAAAGATTTTTTCAACAAAGATGTGAATTAGGAAAAATTGGTCGATTAAATTTAAATAAAAAACTAAATCTTAACGTACCTGAAACTGAATATTTTTTATTACCACAAGATATTTTAGCTGCTATAGATTATTTAATAAGAATAAAATTTGGTATTGGTACACTCGATGATATAGATCATTTAAAAAACCGTCGTATTCGCTCTGTATCAGAATTATTACAAGATCAATTAAAGTTAGCGTTAACACGTTTGGAAAACTCAGTACGACAAATTCTACGCGGAGCAACTAGACGAAAGCGTTTACCTAGTCCTAAAAGTTTGGTTACTCCAACCCCATTAATAGCTACTTTCAAAGAATTTTTCGGTTCACACCCTCTATCCCAATTTCTCGATCAGACGAATCCATTGACAGAAATAGTTCATAAACGAAGATTAAGCTCTTTAGGTCCTGGAGGATTAACACGACGAACAGCTAGTTTTCAAGTACGAGATATTCATTTTAGTCATTATGGGCGTATTTGTCCTATCGAAACATCCGAAGGTATGAATGCCGGACTTATTGCTTCATTAGCAATTTATGCAAAAGTAAATAATTGGGGATCTCTAGAAAGTCCTTTCTATAAAATATCCAAAATTTCTGAAAAAGAAAAAGTTATTTATTTATCTGCCGAAGAAGACGAATATTATCGAATAGCTACTGGAAATTGTTTAGCTTTAGATCAAGATACACAAAAACTACAAATAACTCCAGCTCGATATCGACAAGAATTTTTGGCTATTGCTTGGGAACAAATACATCCTAGAAGTATTTATCCTTTACAATATTTTTCTGTAGGTGCTTCTCCAATTCCTTTCCTAGAACATAATGATGCGAATCGTGCTTTAATGGGATCTAATATGCAACGTCAAGCTGTCCCACTCCTAAAATCGGAGAAATGTATTGTAGGAACAGGTTTAGAAAGTCAAGCAGCTCTTGATTCTGGAAGTGTTATTATTGCAAACAAAAGTTCAAAGATTTTATATACTGATGGTAAAAAAATAATTTTGATTGATACTAATAAGAAAAAAAAAATTAAATTTTTAACAATATATCAGCGCTCGAATAATAGTACTTGTATGCATCAAAAGATACAAATTAATCAACAAAATTTTTTAAAAAAAGGACAAATTTTGGCGGATGGTGCAGCAACTTTAAAAGGAGAATTAGCCTTAGGAAAAAATATTTTGGTAGCATATATGCCATGGGAAGGATATAATTTTGAAGACGCTATACTTATTAACGAACGTCTAATATATGAAGATATTTATACATCAATTCATATTGAAAGATATGAAATTAGATCTCGCAGTACAAGTCAAGGCCCTGAAAAAATTACGAAAGAAATACCTCATTTAGAAAATAATGTACTACGCCATTTAGATAAAAATGGGCTTATATTATTAGGATCATGGGTTGAGACTGGAGATGTTTTGGTGGGTAAATTAACACCCCAGGAAACGGAAGAATCATTACGTGCTCCAGAAGGAAAATTATTACAAGCTATATTTGGTATTCAAGTAGCTACTGCAAAAGAAACTTGCCTTAAAGTTCCTCCGGGTGGAAAAGGACGAGTTATTGATGTACGATGGATTTCTGAAAAAGAAAATGCTATTAATTGCGAAAAAATAATTCATGTTTATATAGCACAAAAACGGAAAATACAGGTGGGAGATAAAGTAGCTGGAAGACATGGTAATAAAGGTATTATTTCAAAAATTTTATCTAGACAAGATATGCCCTATTTACAGGATGGCACACCAATTGATATGGTATTAAGTCCTTTAGGAGTACCTTCACGAATGAATGTAGGACAAATTTTTGAATGCTTACTTGGTTTAGCAGGAAATTTCTTAGAAAAGCATTATCGAATAACCCCTTTTGATGAAAGATATGAACAAGAAGCTTCAAGAAAATTAGTTTTCGCAGAACTTTATAAATCAAGTAAAAAAACAGGAAATCCTTGGTTATTTGAAACTGAAAATCCCGGTAAAAGTCGTTTAATAGATGGAAGAACTGGAAAAATATTTGAACAGTCTGTTACAGTAGGAAAATCCTATATGCTGAAATTAATTCATCAAGTTGACGATAAAATTCACGCACGTTCTAGTGGACCTTACGCACTTGTTACACAACAACCTCTTAGAGGAAGATCCAGACGCGGAGGACAAAGAGTGGGAGAAATGGAAGTCTGGGCTTTAGAAGGATTTGGTGTTGCCTACATCTCACAAGAAATGCTTACTATTAAATCTGATCATATACATGCCCGTTATGAAGTGCTTAGTGCTATTATAACAGGGGAGCCAATACCTAAACCTAATACCGCTCCAGAATCTTTTCGATTACTTGTTCGAGAATTACGATCGTTATCATTAGAATTAGATCATTTCGTCATATTTGAAAAAAACTTAGATAGAAATTTTAAAGACGTTTAGTAAAAAAAATAAATTTAAATTTTATGATTCATCAAGAAAAATATCAACATCTTCGAATTCGATTAGCTTCGCCTGAACAAATACGTAGTTGGGCTGAAAGAATTTTGCCTAATGGAGAACTTGTCGGACAAGTAACAAAACCATATACCTTACATTATAAAACACATAAACCGGAAAAAGATGGATTATTTTGTGAACGTATTTTTGGTCCTATCAAAAGCGGACTTTGTGCTTGTGGAAAATATCAGACAATTGAAAAATATACAAAATTTTGTGAACAATGTGGTGTCGAGTTTATCGAATCACGTGTTCGAAGATATCGAATGGGATACATTAAATTAGCTTGTTTAGTAACACATGTATGGTATTTAAAACGTTTACCTAGTTATATTGCAAATATTTTAGCCAAACCTCTTAAAGAATTAGAAAGTCTAGTATATTGCGATGTGTGACTTGTTTATGAAACGAAATTATACAGATTTAATTAAAACTGTTATCCTATTCTATTTATTCTAAGGATATTGCTAATTTTGATATGTTTCTCGGATAAAGTGACATAAAACTCGAAAAAAAAATGAAAATTGAAAGTACTTGATCTAAGGTTTTTATTTACATATATATATAAATCTATAAATATTAATTGTTTTTATATATTTTCTATCTATATTTTCATTTGTTATTTAGAGATTTCGTAAAATAATAAAATTTAATAAAAATAATTATTACTATATTTATTTATTTATAATGGATATTGCAGTTTATTCATCGCATATATACGCTAACTAATATTTTACCCATCGGAATAGAACGAAAACCTAAAGGATCATGAAAATGAATATATCTATAAACAAGATAATTTCTTATTAATTCTAAAAACATTAGAGGTGTTTTTGTAAAAAAACATATCATTTGAAGAAAGTAAGATTACTCAAAAATAAAATTTTAAATAAAAACTTTAATATAATTTAATATAACTTGAGTAAGAAATAATAATAATAAATTATTCATTTTTATATAAAAGAGAGGCCTGAATATATTTATATTATTAATATATATATATATATTGAAATAAAAAAATATATATATATATATATATATATATATATATAAGATTTTATATGTTTCTCTTATGATAATAATAATAATAGAATTATTATTATTATTTTCATAAAAAAAAAATTTATATTATTTGAGCCGGATGAAGAAAAATTTTCATGTCCGATTCTCAGGGGGGGGAATTGAAAGTAAAAAAGACGCCTATCCCAATCTTTTTCTTGCTAGACCTACTATATCAGAAAAACCTACTTTATTAAAATTACGAGGTTTATTTAAATATGAAGATCAATCTTGGAGAGATATTCTTCCTCGTTTTTTTTCTTCACGCGGGTTTGAAGAATTCCAAATTAGAGAAATAGCTACCGGGGGTGATGCTATCAAAAAACAATTAATGAATATAGATCTCCAAGTAGTTATGGATTATGCATATATAGAGTGGAAAAAATTGGTAGAAGAAAGATCTACGGGAAATGAATGGGAAGATCGAAAAATTCAAAGAAGAAAAGATCTTTTAGTGAGACGGATAAAATTGGCAAAACAATTTCTGCAGACAGATATAAAACCAGAGTGGATGGTTTTATCTTTTTTACCAGTTCTCCCGCCTGAATTACGCCCTATGATTGAGTTAGGCGAAGGTGAGTTAATCACTTCTGATCTAAATGAACTATATCGAAGAGTTATTTATCGAAATAATACTCTCATTGATTTTTCGGTTAGAAGTGGCTCTACGCCAGGAGGTTTAGTTGTTTGTCAAACTAGATTAGTACAAGAAGCTGTAGATGCACTTATTGATAATGGTATTCGTGGACAACCTATGAAAGATAGTCACAATAGACCTTATAAATCTTTTTCTGACATTATTGAAGGAAAAGAAGGACGCTTCCGTGAAAACTTACTTGGAAAACGAGTTGATTATTCAGGACGATCTGTTATTATAGTTGGTCCTTCTCTTCCATTACATCAATGTGGATTACCACGAGAAATGGCAATAGAATTATTTCAAGCTTTTGTTATTAGAGGTTTAATCGGAAGACATTTGGCGCCTAACCTAAGAGCGGCTAAAAGTATGATTCAAAATAAAGAATCAATTATATGGAAAGTACTTCAAGAAATTATGCAAGGACATCCTATTTTATTAAATCGAGCACCTACTTTACATAGATTAGGTATACAAGCATTTCAACCTATTTTAATAAAAGGTCGTGCTATTCGTTTACATCCATTAGTTTGCGGAGGTTTTAATGCAGATTTCGATGGAGATCAAATGGCTGTTCATATACCATTATCTTTGGAAGCTCAGGCCGAAGCACGATTACTCATGTTTTCTTACACAAACCTTCTATCTCCTGCCACAGGAGACCCTATTTCTGTACCAAGTCAAGATATGCTTCTCGGACTTTATATATTAACAATTGAAAATCATCAAGGTATTTATGGTAACGAAGATCATCCTTATGAACATAATAATAACAAAATTATTTTGAATAAAATACCTTATTTTTCTAGTTATGACGATGTAATGAAAGCTCAAAAACAGGAAAAAATTAAATTACACAGTCCTTTATGGCTGCGATGGGGGACTAAATTACGAATAATTATCTCAATAAACCGTGAAAAACCTATTGAAATTCAATATAACTCTTCTGGTATTTTTTCTAAAATTTATGAACATTATCAACTTAAAAAAAATAAAAAAGAACAAATTATTCATTTTTATATTTGCACAACCGTCGGTCGTATTTTATTCAATCAACAAATGGAAGAAGCTATTCAAGGTACTTTAAAAGCTTCGCAATTTCGAGATCATTCTTTACCAGCAATTATATAATATTCATTTTTTTCTATAATAAAAGCCAGATAAAGGGCTTGAATTTATTGGTATATCCTGTTTATGACAATAAAGAGGTTTTTTATTATGGTAGAACCAGCCAAAATGCTCTTTTATAATAAAGTGATGGATAGAACTGCCATAAAGCAGCTTATTAGTAGATTAATGGCTCACTTTGATATTACATATACAACACATATTCTAGATCAACTTAAAAACGTAGGTTTTGAACAAGCCACTCAAGCCGCAATTTCGTTAGGAATTGATGATCTTTTAACAGCACCTTCAAAAGGTTGGCTAATCCAAGATGCAGAACAACAAGGTTATACTTCTGAAAAAAATTATCGCTATGGGAACGTTCATGCAGTAGAAAAATTACGCCAATTGATCGAAACATGGTATGCAACAAGTGAATATTTAAAACAAGAAATGAATCCAAATTTTCGGATGACAGATCCATTAAATCCAGTACATATGATGTCTTTTTCGGGAGCTCGCGGAAGTACATCACAAGTTCATCAGTTAGTAGGTATGCGAGGTTTAATGTCAGACCCTCAAGGTCAAATTATTGATTTACCTATTCAAAGTAATTTTCGTGAAGGGTTATCGTTAACAGAATATATTATTTCTTGTTATGGCGCTCGTAAAGGAGTTGTTGATACGGCAGTACGAACATCAGATGCTGGTTACCTTACACGAAGATTGGTTGAAGTAGTTCAGCATATTGTAATACGAAAAGTTAATTGTGGTACTTTCGAAGGTATTTTTGTAACTTTCTCGTACGATACTTATAAAAAAAATAATTATCAACAAAAATTAATTGGCCGTATATTGGCAGAAAATATTTATATAAACAATAGATGTATTGCTATTCGTAATCAAGATATTACCGTCAATCTTGCTCTTTTTTTAGTAGATGTTAAAAAAAAATCAATTTTTATACGTTCTCCCTTGACTTGTAAAAGTATGTTATGGATTTGTCAATTATGCTACGGATGGAGTCTTACTCATGGTAATTTGATAGAATTAGGCGAAGCGGTAGGTATTATTGCGGGACAATCCATTGGAGAACCAGGTACTCAGTTAACATTAAGAACGTTTCATACTGGTGGAGTTTTTACAGGTGATATTGCTGAACATATACGAACACCCTTCAATGGAATTGTTAAATTTGATACAAATTTAGTTTATCCTACACGTACTCGTCATGGTCATCCCGCCTGGATATGTAATAATAATTTATCCATCATTATCAAAAGTAAAAAAAAATTTCATAATTTTACCATTCCACCACAAAGTATGCTTTTAATTCAAAATAATCAATATGTAGAATCAAAACAAATTATTGCAGAAATACGTGCTAAAATATCTCCTTTTAAAGAAAAAGTTCAAAAATATATTTATTCAAATTTATCTGGAGAAATGCATTGGAGTACAAAAGTTCAACATGCACCTGAATATATCCATAGTAATGTTCATCTCTTATGTATGACGAGTCATATATGGATATTAGCAGGGCATTTTGAAAAACCTAGTGAGTCTTTCTTTATATTTTATCGCAATCAAGATAAGTTAGATAATAAACTTCCAATTTCAAATAAAATTTTGGGTTATTATTATTATTATAAAAATAAAAAAAACTTTCTCGATTCTTTTTGGAATTTTATTCATTCTAGTATTATCTTCTACACCTATAATTTCCTGGGAATTAAAAAAAGAAAAAAAAAAAATTTTTTTTTTTATAAAAATAAAAAAGCATTTGGAAAAAAGCCTATATTTCCATTTATTTTGAAAATTAAAAAAAATGGTATTTTAAAAGAAAATGATATTTTTGCTATTTTTGATGACCCCAAATATAGAATAAGAAATTCAGGAATTATAAAATATGGTACTATTAAAGTTGATTTTATTAATAAAAAGAAAGATTTTTTTGGAAATTCAGAAAATAAGAATACTAGATCGAAATATAGAATAATAAAAGAAGGTAATTTTTTCTTTATTCCTGAAGAAGTATACTATTTAGATCAATCTCTTTTTTATTCTATTTTGGTGAAAAATAATAGTTTTATTAAAACGGGCACAAGAATAACTTCCACTATTACTAGTAAAGTGACAGGTTTTGTCAAAATAAAAGAAAAAAATAACAATTTTGAAATAAAAATATTACCAGGAAGTATTTATTATCCTAAAGAAAAACCAAAAATTTTTAAACAAAATGGTATTTTAATACCACCTGGAAAAAAAATTTTTGAACAATTTAGAGCTAAACTTTGGATTTATCTTGAATGGATCGTACTTTCCAAAGAAAATTCTTTTTTTTTTATTAGACCAGCGATAGAATATAAAATAAAATCTAATGATAATTCTTTGAATTTACCAATACCTTTTTTTATAGATTTTCTCAAAGAACAACAAACAGTTGAAATTAAAACTATTAAATATCTTTTTTATCAAAATGATGAAGAAGTTCAATTTATTAATAACACGGAAATTCAACTAGTTCAAAACTGTTTAATATTAAATTGGAAAACGAAAGTATTTCTAAAAGAAGCTCATATTTCTTTTGTAAAAATTCGTATTAATAAAATTATTAGATTATTTTTCCAAATAAATTTAATAAAATATTTTAGTTTTGATCAGAAAGAAGAAAACAATACTATTATTAACTATTTTTTTTATAAGAAAAAACAGATTATTAATAAATTTTTTAGTAAAAAAAAATTATTGTTCAATAAAACTTGGGGTATTGTCTGTACCCCCCTGAAAAAAAATCAAAAAGAAGGTTCTTTTCTTCTTCTATCTCCATCAAATTTGTTTCAAACTAGTTTGGTTAAAGAGACGGAGGAAAATGCAAAGAGGGAACATAATAGAGAGAAAAATATAATTTATGAATCAAAAAAGATAATTGACAATTTTAATATAAAAAAAGAAAAAAATTTTATGGAACAAAATTTTATAAAATTTTTAGGTTTTTTAGGTTATTCACAAAATATTAAAAATTTTATTCAACCTTTTTCAGTTACAAAATTAAATAATAAATTAAAGTCAATTGATTTTTCAATTATCGAAAATTTTGAAAAAAAGATTAAAATAACTGCATGGTACTTTTTAGATGAAAAGAAAAAAACTCATCGATTTATTTTAACTAAAAAAAATATATTTAATTTATTAATATGGTCTTCTTCTTCATTTTCTTCAAAGAAAAATAAAACTCAATTACTTAATCTTGGACATTTTCTTTGTGATGGATTTTCTATATCTAAATATCAACTTTTTTTTGAATCTGGTCAAATTCTAGCTATTGATGAAGAATTTTCTTCAGTAATTAGACTAGCTAAACCATATTTAACTACCGGTAGAGCTACAATTCATAATAATTATGGTGAAATTGTAAAAGAGGGAGATACATTAATAACTTTAGTATATGAAAGATCAAAGTCGGGAGATATTATTCAAGGACTTCCTAAGGTTGAGCAATTATTAGAAGCTCGTCCCATAAATTCAGTTTTTATTAATTTGGAAAAAGGTTTTGAAGATTGGAATAAAGATATGATAAATTTTTTTGGAAGTCTGTGGGGTTACTTTCTAAGTGCTCGAATTAGTATGGAACAGAGTCAATTAAATTTAGTTGACCAAATTCGGAAAGTTTATCGATCACAAGGAGTACAAATCTCGGATAAACATATAGAAATTATTGTACGTCAAATGACTTCTAAAGTTATAACTTTAGAAGATGGGTTAATTAATGGGTTTTTACCTGGAGAATTGGTTGAATTTACTAAAATAAAGAGAATGAATCGTTCTTTGGAAGAAATTATTCCTTATAAACCTTTATTATTGGGTATAACAAAGGCTTCCCTTAATACTCAAAGTTTTATATCAGAAGCCAGTTTTCAAGAAACTACTCGCGTATTAGCAAAAGCGGCTTTGCGGGGTCGGATTGATTGGTTAAAAGGTTTGAAAGAAAATGTTATTCTTGGTGGAATAGTCCCTACGGGTACTGGTTGTCAAGAAGTTATTTGGGAGATAATTTTAGAAAAAGAAAAGAATATTTTATTGAAAAAAAAAAATAGAAAATTCTTTCAGAACAAAGTAAAAAATATTTTTTTATGTAAAAACTTTTCTATTTTTTTCACCTCGGATCAGATTCATAGAAAATTAAAGCAGCAATTTTTTAAAATAACTACTAATAAATAAATTTAATTAACTTATCTAAATATTTTTTAAATAATTTATAATTTATTTAATCAATAAATGAAATTTTATTTACGAAAAAAAAAAAAAAATGTATTTATTTTAGTCTATATAGAAAAATAAATTAGACTTTTTTAGAAAAAAAATAACAAAAATGAAACAAAAATCTTGGAATATTAATTTGGAAGAAATGATGGAAGCAGGAGTCCATTTTGGTCATCAAGCTCGAAAGTGGAATCCTAAAATGGCTTCATATATTTTTACAGAACGAAAAGGTATTCATATTTTAAATCTTACTCAGACAGCTCGTCTTTTATCAGAAGCATGCGATTTGGTAGCTGATGCATCAAATAAAGGCAAACAGTTTCTAATTGTAGGTACAAAATATCAAGCAGCTGATTTAGTAGCATCAGCTTCCATAAAAGCCCGCTGTCATTATGTAAATCAAAAATGGCTTGGAGGTATGTTAACGAATTGGTCAACTATAGAAAAGCGTCTTCAAAGATTTAAGGATTTGGAAAATGAAGAAAAAACAGGAGTATTTAAACAACTTCCGAAGAAAGAAGCGGCAACTTTGAAAAGACAATTAACTCAACTTCAAAAATATTTAAATGGAATTAAATATATGACAAGTTTGCCAGATATTGTAATAATAATAGATCAGCAAAAAGAAATTACTGCTATTCAAGAATGTAGAACTTTAGGTATTCCAATAATCTGTCTGGTTGATACAGATTGTGATCCAGATCTTATAGATATACCAATTCCAGCAAATGATGATGCTCGAGCATCTATTCGTTGGATTTTGAACAAATTAAGATTAGCTATTATTGCAGGTCGTTATAATTCCATAAAATTTGAATAAATTTTTGGTAATAAAAGAAAAATTACTATTTTAAAACTTAAAAATATATTACAATAAGATAAATATTTTATTGTAATAAATATGTTATAAGATAATGAAAAAAATTATAGCAATAAAACATTTAAATACTTAAATTTTTTATAAAATTTATTTCTATTTTTCACAGTTAATTTCTAGAAGGGGTAATATGCATACTGCACAATTTTCCATTAGCACACTTAATAATGTATATGAAATATCCGGTGTTGAAGTAGGTCAGCATTTTTATTGGCAAATAGGCAGTTTTCAAGTTCACGCACAAGTACTTATAACTTCTTGGATTGTTATTTGTCTCTTATTAAGTTTGGCCATCTTCGCAACGCAGGATTTACAAACTATTCCAAACAATGGTCAAAATTTTGTCGAATATATTTTAGAGTTTATTCGAGATTTGACCAGAACTCAAATAGGAGAAGAAGAATATCGACCTTGGGTACCTTTTATAGGAACTATGTTTTTATTTATTTTTGTTTCAAATTGGTCTGGCGCTCTTCTCCCTTGGAGAGTTTTCGAATTACCTCACGGGGAATTGGCTGCACCTACAAATGATATTAATACAACTGTCGCATTAGCTTTATTAACCTCAGTAGCTTATTTTTACGCAGGTCTTTACAAAAAAGGTTTAAATTATTTTGGTAAATATATTCAACCAACTCCAGTACTTTTACCGATAAATATTTTGGAAGATTTTACAAAACCTTTATCGCTAAGTTTCCGACTTTCTGGAAATATATTAGCTGATGAATTAGTAGTCGCTGTCCTTATTTCCTTAGTACCCTCGATTATTCCCATACCTATGATGTTCTTGGGATTATTTACAAGTGCTATTCAAGCTTTAATATTTGCTACTTTAGCCGCAGCCTATATAGGGGAATCATTAGAAGATCATCATTAAATTCTAGAAAATTAAAATAATAAGTATATATATATATATTATAAATACTTTTAAATCATAATTATTTCTAAATAAAAAAAATAGTTTAATTGCTTTTAGATTTACATTTTCTATGATAAAGCCGATAAAAATTCTTATGAGTTTGTGGGTTATAATAATAGAAATAAATTTAATAATTAACAAAACTTAGTTTAAATTTTTTAGTGATACTACCATCTTATTAAGAGACATCTTGAGTTAATAACTGCTCAACTTAAATTTATTTCGTAAAAATATAAGTAAGCAATGAAGAATAGGTTTTTTTTATATGAACCTTTCTTTAATTTTGGTTAGAGGATATTATAATGAACCCCTTAATTTCTGCTGCGTCTGTTATTGCTGCCGGATTAGCTGTAGGTTTAGCTTCTACTGGACCTGGAATTGGTCAAGGTACTGCCGCCGGCCAAGCAGTAGAAGGTATTGCTAGACAACCAGAAGCAGAAGGTAAAATTCGAGGCACATTGTTATTAAGTTTAGCTTTTATGGAAGCTTTAACTATCTATGGTTTAGTTGTAGCTTTAGCACTTTCATCCGCAAATCCGTTCGTCTAAATTCAAATATTTTTTATATTTTTTAATTTAAATAGTTTTTTCTAAGAACTAAAATACTTAAGTATTTTAGTTCTTAGAAAAAACTATTTAATATTTCATTTAATAGTGAAATTAATAGTGAAATTAAACAAAATTTATATTTTATATTTCTTTTTTGTTAAAAATATTTTATAGCTTTCGTCTTTATGTAAAACAACTACATTATTTTTCAATTATATTGCTAATTAGACTTAAAACTAGATAAAAAAATATCTGTCTATAACTAAAAATTCAAGTTTTTTTGAGTAAAATACTCTGTACAACTTAGATAATTTATTAATGAGAAAAAAAAGTATGCAAAATATTCTTAATTTAGTTAGTTATTCAGCTTATTGGCCCATTGCCGGTAATTTTAGTCTAAATACAAATATTTTAGAAACAAATTTAATTAATTTAAGTGTAGTGCTTAGCTTATTAGTTTACTTCGGAAAGGGAGTGTGTGCGGGTTAATTATTTGGATAAAACTATTGGAATAATCCAGTTACACTTCGAAATAGAAAAGTGTATGATTCCGACGAATTACTTCTAAACAAAATTTAGAACAACTATAGCATTTCGTAAAATTAGTAATTTTTTATTTCTCACCTTAACTTTACTCGGAAATAGTAAGAAAATGGTTAAAGCTAAAATGCTTGAAGTCTAAGCGTCATTGGGGTTTTTCTTTCCCCAAATATTTTGTATATAAAAAATATAAAAATAAATTTAGAGACTAATTTGATAGATAACACTCATATTAAATTATTATTATCTCTAAAAACTAACCAATTTTGGTTTTTTATGCTGAATTGACAACCTAAAAAAAATCTAATATTAAGTTGTTCAAAAAAATTACCTTGCTGACATAAAAAAAAACACTTTTGTCAAAAGAACCCTTAAATTTTTTTTCCACTAAAAAAATATATAAAATTTTTGCAAATTAGTTTGTGAATAGATTAATACATTGAAAGGGGTAGGTTTAGTTTTTTTAACTAAACGAGAAAGCCGAATGAATTGAAAAATTCATGTTCGGTTTGGGGAGAGATTCATCATTCGTACAAATATTCGATAAATAATCGACTTTCATTAAACAATTTATTAAGTAACCGTAAACAGACTATATTAAGTACAATCAATGACGCAGAAGAACGATATAATGAAGCCACTGATAAACTTAATCAAGCTCGAACTCGTTTAGAACGAGCAAAAATAAAGGCGGATGAAATTCGTTTAAATGGTCTTTCTCAGATAGAGAAAGAGAAGAAAGAATTAATTATGGCTGCTGATCAAGATTCAAAACGATTAGAAGATTCGAAAAATGCAACTATTCGTTTTGAAGAACAGAGAGCAATTGAACAAGTTAGACAACAAGTTTCACGTCTTGCATTAGAAAGAGCGTTAGAGGCGTTAAATAAGCGTTTGAATAACGAGTTACATTCACGCGTAATTGATTATCATATTGGCCTACTTAGAGCCATGGAAAGCACAACTAATTAGCTTTCATTAGTTTTATTTTTCAGAAAATTATTAACGAACGCTAATGGTAAATATTCGACCTGATGAAATTAGCAGTATTATCCGTAAACAAATAGAAGATTATAGTCAGGAAGTAAAAGTAGTAAATGTGGGCACTGTACTTCAAGTAGGAGATGGTATTGCACGTATTTATGGTCTTGACAAAGTAATGGCTGGTGAGTTAGTTGAATTTGAAGATCGTAGTATAGGAATTGCGTTAAATTTAGAATCAGATAATGTTGGAGTTGTCTTAATGGGTGATGGTTTAACTATCCAAGAAGGTAGTTCTGTGAAAGCAACAGGAAAAATTGCTCAAATACCTGTAAGTAATGCCTATTTGGGTAGAGTCGTAAATGCTTTAGCTCAACCTATTGATGGTAAAGGTCAAATATCAGCTTCAGAATTTAGATTAATAGAATCTTCAGCTCCCGGTATTATTTCAAGACGCTCTGTATATGAACCTATGCAAACAGGTCTTATTGCTATTGATTCTATGATCCCTATCGGTCGTGGCCAACGTGAATTGATTATCGGAGATCGACAAACTGGTAAAACAGCCGTAGCTACAGACACTATCTTAAATCAAAAAGGTCAAAATGTAATATGCGTTTATGTCGCTATTGGACAAAAAGCATCTTCAGTAGCGCAAGTAGTTAATACTTTCGAAGAACGTGGTGCTTTAGAGTATACAATTGTAGTAGCCGAAGCGGCAAACTCTCCTGCGACTTTACAGTATCTTGCTCCTTATACAGGAGCTGCTTTAGCAGAATATTTTATGTATCGTAAACAACATACTTTAATAATTTACGATGATCTTTCGAAACAAGCACAAGCTTATAGACAAATGTCTCTTTTATTGAGACGACCACCAGGTCGTGAAGCATATCCGGGCGATGTTTTCTATTTACATTCTCGTCTTTTAGAAAGAGCTGCCAAATTAAGTTCACAATTAGGTGAAGGAAGTATGACTGCTTTACCCATAGTAGAAACTCAGGCGGGAGATGTTTCAGCCTATATTCCTACAAATGTTATTTCCATTACCGATGGACAAATATTTCTATCAGCAGATTTATTTAATGCAGGAATTCGCCCCGCAATTAATGTAGGCATTTCTGTGTCCAGGGTAGGATCGGCAGCTCAAATTAAAGCTATGAAACAAGTTGCTGGGAAGTTAAAACTAGAATTAGCTCAATTTGCAGAATTAGAAGCATTTGCACAATTTGCCTCTGATCTCGACAAAGCTACTCAAAATCAATTGGCAAGAGGGCAAAGATTACGCGAATTACTTAAACAATCTCAGTCATCTCCTTTAACCGTAGAAGAACAAGTAGCCACCATTTATACTGGAGTAAACGGATATTTAGATGTATTGGAAGTCGATCAAGTAAAAAAATTTCTTATTCAATTACGTGAATATTTGATTACTAATAAACCTCAATTTGCGGAAATTGTACGTTCTACTAAAATTTTTACAGAACAAGCTGAAAATATTTTAAAAGAAGCAATTAAAGAACATACGGAATTTTTTCTACTTCAATAAAAACATAAAAATTTTAATTTTTTTTAGTAAAGATGAAAAAGCAAATATTTTAAGATAAAAAGGTTTACGCTTTTTAATTTTTTTCTATTTCTATTTTCCATTTTTCTAAAATGAATATTACGTCCAATAGGATTTGAACCTATACTGGAGGTTTAGAAGACCTCTGTCCTATCCATTAGACGATGGACGCTAGTAAAATTTTTATTGTACTTTTTATATTATTATCCCCATCAAAAATAAAGAATTAACTGGCTTTTTTTTTTTTTAAAGCCAGTTAATTCTTTATTTTTGATGGGGATAATAATAAATAGGCGGGTAGCGGGAATCGAACCCGCATCATTAGCTTGGAAGGCTAAGGGTTATAGTCGGCGCTTTTATTTTTTTTCATCGCCTCTACTTCAAAACCGAACATGAAATTTTAATATCATACGGCTCCTTTATGAATTTAATTTTTTTTTTTTCAATTCTACCTTATATTAGAATATACCCATAACATCTATGTTAGTTTTTCAATTCATTAACTTTATAGATAATCCTTTTATAAATCTTCAATATAAAAATTTATAATTAGTTCGTTCTTTATTTCTATCAAAATAAATCATTAGGAAAACCTTTTTTTATCGAGCTTCGATGAAAATATTAATAAATTTAGCAAACTAAATTTATTGTTTTAGAGCTAAAATGCTTTAATTTCTTTTTTTCTTTTTTTCTTAATTAAAGATTTAGTTACGAAATTTTTTTTTGTTTTTATCCATAGATTTCAGCTGAAAAAATTTTAATTAAAATTCCGTGTTACTTTTTTTCACTGTAGGAATTTCGCTTTTCTGTTCTAGAAAAGATTTTAAATCTTTTTAGAAATAAAGTTATTGGTCAAAAACTTAAAAGAATTTTAAGGACCCCTTAACTATATTCGAGTTAATTGTAGAACGAATCACACTTTTACCACTAAACTATACCCGCTATGAAATTATTATAACATAATTTTTTTTCTTGTTCAATCTTTCCTATTTTCAATATTGTTGACTCAAATTCCATCTCCGGAGATTCAATACTTAAACAGAAGTTATTGAATTTCCGGAGATGCCTTTTTTTAAATCATAAATTTCCTTTACGTGCTGCTAATAAAGCAATTACTGAAGGACCTGAGCCAACTATTAAAGCCAAAGCAGTAAGCTGTGCAATAACCTCTAAATTCATTCTGGTTTAACCTCTTTGTTTTTAATTTAATTCTACGAAATTAATAAAAATTTTTAAATTATTGAAAATATCTATAGCAATATGGGATTAAGATTAGTACAATAAGAAAAAACCTATTTATTCAAAAAATTTATAATTAATTATAAATTTTTTGAATAAATAGGTTTTTTCTATTATATATTTTCGGGAGAAAAAAATGACATCAATTTCAGACAGTCAAATTATTGTAGCTCTTGTCAGTGCTTTCATAACAGGTATTTTGGCTTTAAGATTAGCTAAAAATTTGTATCAATAAATTGATTAATTTTTTATTTTTCTATAGAAGAGTAGCCTGGTCAGTACAAGTATCTGGCTAGGCTCAGATAGAATGAAATAAGACAAATCTAATTAGATAGAAAAAAAAGTTAATCAAATTTTTTTCTATTTTTATTTATTAAAATAGAATATTCTAAATTTTATAGACATTTTTGTTGTAGATATATACGAAAAAATAAAATACCACACGTAATCTAATAGTCGTATTGTCTAGACTTTCATCTTCACAGCATGTTATTATTTTTTATTGGAGAGATGGCCGAGTGGTTTAAAGCGATGGATTGCTAATCCGTTGTACATTTTTCTGTACCGAGGGTTCGAATCCCTCTCTCTCCTTCAACTAAGAACTAATTTCTAATTCTTTTTAAATAAAAAAACTTATTTTTTTTATTCTATATTTATCTCTCCATTTTAATAATCTATTATTATATGAAAAACATTATATATAATACATTATTCTTTACGTCCCGGATTACGACCAGGATCATTTGATAAAAATCCAAAAACGAAGAGAGAAACAAAAAAAATAACCACTGTGTAAACGAAGAGCTTAAGAGTAAGCATAACGGAATCTCCGGGATCATTACTAGAAATAGAATAGAATAGAATTTAACTTAAATTGAAGAAAAAGAAAAAAAATTGTTTTTCTAAGTTTTTTCACTATTCAAATCAAAATTAGAAATTATGGAGGAAAAAAAAATTTATTTGAATCCCCTTTAGCATAAAAATAGAATAAGACTATAACTATTTTTAAGATGGTTGTACTTGAACGATCTGCCATCTCCCAGCAAATAAAAATAAGTTCAAAAAACTAATTAAATTATTGAATAAATTTTGCATCAATTAATTTACTAAAATTAACTCAACTTTTTGATTCAATTCTAATAAATAATTAATAAATTATTGAAATAATCTATATAAATATATGTATTATATAGAAATGTAAAGCGAAAGTGAAAAAAGAAAAAGGCACTCTCGCCTTTCAAATTAGAATTAAACAAAAATTTAAATAAAGAATTTTAAATTCTATTAATGAAAAAAGATTATCTAAAACTTACAGACGCCTGCCAGACGAAGGCTAAGAGGAAAAAAAATACGGGAATAATCGGCATTACATCTACAATTGGATCGAAAATAGCATAAGCTTCAGGTAATTTAGCTAAAATGATACCATCCATATGAAACGCGTTATCTAGATAAATATTAAACATAGCTAGCATTTATGTTCTCCAATAAAATTATTATAATGATTTACTAAAAAATGAAAAAAATTTCATTAGTTAATAAAAAGAGCTCTTCGGTATATCTTACTATAGGTTTTATCAGTGTCAAATAGGTTCTATGTTTTTAATAATAGATATTTCATTTCTTTCTTCATCATCAAATTTTCATTATCAAATAATATTATTTTATAATAATTAAAAAATGGGAAAGAAGGAAAGAAGAGAAATAAAATAAAAATAAATAAAACGATTGACAAAGTATCAATATAAGTATTTACTAATGTGATCGATTTATGGGGCGTGGCCAAGTGGTAAGGCACCAGGTTTTGGCCCTGTTACTCGGAGGTTCGAATCCTTCCGTCCCAGAATTAGTATTTTCAATAAGAAAATAAATAAAAAAGTTGAAAATTAAATATTTAAAATTTATTTTTATTATTAAGAATTCATTAATATATTGTATTAGAAATATAATAGTATGACAATTACATAAATATGGCAAGTGATTTTTGTATAGTGTAAAATAGAAAAAGATCATATTATTTTTATTTATTAAAAGTTAGAAAGAGACTATATTTATGAAATTAGCTTATTGGATGTATGCTGGACCTGCTCATATTGGAACTCTCCGTGTAGCTAGTTCTTTCAAAAATGTTCATGCTATTATGCACGCCCCTTTAGGAGACGATTACTTTAATGTAATGCGTTCAATGTTAGAAAGAGAGAGAGATTTTACTCCTGTAACAGCTAGTATCGTGGATCGCCATGTATTGGCACGTGGGTCTCAGGAAAAAGTAGTTGATAATATAACTAGGAAAGATAAAGAAGAGCGCCCAGATTTAATTCTATTAACACCCACTTGTACTTCTAGTATTTTACAAGAAGATTTACAAAATTTTGTTAATAGGGCTTCCATCACTTCAAATTCGGATGTTATTTTGGCTGATGTAAATCACTATCGAGTTAATGAGCTTCAAGCCGCAGATAGAACTTTGGAACAAATAGTTCGCTATTATTTGGGAAAAGCTCGCAGACAAGGAACCTTGGATCAATCTATGACGGAAGAACCTTCAGCAAATATTCTTGGAATTTTCACACTAGGTTTTCATAACCAACATGATTGTCGCGAATTAAAGCGGTTATTACAAGAATTGAATATTAAAGTTAATAAAGTAATTCCTGAGGGAGGCTCTGTAAAAGATCTTCAAGATTTGCCAAAAGCTTGGTTTAATTTGGTCCCGTATCGTGAAATAGGTTTAATGACAGCTATTTATTTAGAAAAAAATTTTGGAATGCCTTATGTATCTATCACACCAATGGGAATTGTAGATACAGCTGAATGTATTCGACAAATCCAAAAACATGTAAATAATTTAGTTTCTAATAAAAATTTTGATTATGAACCTTATATTGATCAGCAAACAAGATTTGTTTCTCAAGCAGCTTGGTTTTCACGCTCTATCGATTGTCAAAATTTAACAGGAAAAAAAGCTGTTGTTTTTGGTGATGCAACTCATGCCGCTTCAATAACTAGAATTCTTGCGAGAGAAATGGGAATTCGTGTTAGTTGTACAGGTACTTATTGTAAACACGACGCAGAGTGGTTTAAAGAGCAAGTTCAAGGATTTTGTGATGAAATACTTATTACAGATGATCATACTGAGGTAGGCGATATGATTGCTCGGATAGAACCATCTGCAATATTTGGTACTCAGATGGAACGTCATATTGGTAAACGTCTTGATATTCCCTGTGGAGTTATCTCTTCACCAGTTCATATTCAAAATTTTCCGTTAGGATATCGTCCTTTTCTAGGTTATGAAGGTACTAATCAAATTGCTGATTTAGTTTACAATTCTTTTACTTTAGGTATGGAAGATCATCTTCTGGAAATCTTTGGTGGTCATGATACAAAGGAAGTAATTACAAAATCACTATCAACAGATACTGATTTAACTTGGAATCACGAAAGTCAACTAGAATTAAATAAAATACCTGGATTTGTTAGAGGTAAAATTAAAAGAAATACTGAAAAATTTGCACGTCAAAATAATATTAGTAATATTACTGTCGAAATAATGTATGCAGCTAAAGAAGCTTTAAGTGCTTAAATATTTTTGAATTATTTTTGTGGGGAAAAAATATATATTATAAAAAAAATTCAAGCTAGGTTTCATTTTTATTTTAGCCAGCTAAGATAAAATTTAAACTTATTAATAAAAAGAAAGCAAAGATATTTGAACAACTTTAATTTAAATTGGTAGGAAAAATTTATGAATCCCATTTTTCATTTTATTCAGTTATTATTTTATTATCCATCTTTTTTCCTTTCATTATATATTTATCTAGTATTTTTTATTCCAACAAAAAATACAATTAATATTGCCAACATATTTATTTCTCTCTTCAATTCTATAAAAAATAAATTGAATTATTTATAAAAAATGATGAAAAAACTCTAAGCTTTTTTCTTTTACTTCAAAGTTTGAAGTAAAAGAAAAAAGCTTAAAGTTTTGATGAGAAGAGGATTAAATTAAATAATTGAAAACAAAAAAAATTTCTATATTTTTTATGGACAGCATTGACAAAAAGCAATTTACTAATATATAATAATACTTGTATTTCTTAATATTAATTAATTGTATTAAAATTTTCCATAATTTTATCTAAATTAAAAAAATATAAAGTTATTTCATCTTTTTCAATTTTACCAGAAAGGTTGAAAAAAAAAAAATAAGGGTTGCTAACTCAATGGTAGAGTACTCGGCTTTTAAGTGCGACTAACGAATTTTATACATTTAGATGAACTTCAGGGATTCATCCAAACCATTGACGAAGGTTTGTAAGGCTACGACTAATCTCAAAAAGAAATTTGCCAGAAAAAATAGCATGTCGTATTTTTTTATTCGTTTTCTATGCTTGAGTCTGATGAATTAATGGATAAAGCTAAATTGCTTAAATCAGAAGTAAAACCAGAAGAACGAGCTTCTATTCAAAAAGTTTTTTGAAGTCTTTTTATTATTAATTAGAAAGTTAGAATACAATTAATAGTCAATAAAAAAGAGGTTTAGCTTTATATTAAAACATAAAGCTATTTTTACTAAAAATGAATCCTAATATTCAAAAAATGTAAATAAATCACCAGTTTGCTGACTAAATTAAAAAAAACTTTAAGTCAGAAGAGCAATCCAAAAATTTTAATAATTTTTAATAATAAATCAAATTAATTTTTATAGAAAATTATTTAGGTTTATTTCAACAGATTGCACTATGTATCATTTTATATTCTGAGAGGTTTGTCAGATGCGAACTATGTCAGAAATCTTATACGAAGTAGAAAAACTAGATAAAAATAAAAATAAACTTGTATGGCAACATCGTTTTTTATACCCACTTTTATTTCAAGATGATTTTTATGCAATTGCGTACAATAAGATAAAGTTAAAAAAAATAGAAAGTTTGAATTTAAGTGAATATTTTAGTTTTTTGACATTAAAACGTTTGATTAGTAGAATACGACTAGAGAAAAAGAAAAAGAAATTAGATAAAATTTATAATAAAATTTTGGATCTTAATTACAAAAATCATTTTTATTTGAAACTAATCCAAGAAGGTTTTGCAATAATTTTTGAGGTTTTTTTTCCTATCCAATTGGAAAAAACTTTTATAAAAGAATTTGATAAATTGACTAATTATCAATCTATTCATTCTGTATTTCCTTTTATAGAAGATCATTTTTCCCATTCTAATTATATTTTAAATACTAAAATACCTTTTTTTTTTCATCCAGAACTTTTGATACGAATTCTTCGTCGACGCATAGAAGATGCTTCTTTTTTTCATTCATTACGACTAATATTTTATAAAAATGAAAAGTTAATTACTTTTAATATCAATTCTTTTTTTTTCGGAAAAGAAATGACTCGATTATCAATATTTTTATGGCACTATTATATTCGTGAACTAGAATTTTTTTCAATTAATCAGTGGAAAATTTTAAATTATTTTAAATCTTTATCATATTTATCTTTTTTAGATAAAACAGATTGTATGGAAAAAATGGCACATATTATTATTATTCAAAATTCTTTATGGATGAAATTAAATTTTTTTTTTTATAAAAAAAAGATATCTTTTCATTATGTAAGACATGATAATAATTTCATTATCGCAATAAAAAGTTCTAATTATTTAGCAGAAAAATGGAGTTTTTTTCTCTATAAATTTTGGTATTATTATTTCCATTATCTAGTTAAATACTCCAGAATAGACATAAAAAAAATTTCTAAAAGCTGCTTTTCTTTTCTAGGCTATCTTTTTTGTATTCAAATAAAAAAGATTGTGATTGAAACTAAAATATTGAATAATTTGAAAAAAATATATATTATAAAAAAAGAACTTTATTCTATTATTCTAATATCATCCTTAATAAAATTATTAGTCAAAGAAAATTTTTGTGATACTTTAGGAAATCCAATAAGTAAATTAGCTTGGACTACTTTAGCAGATGACGAAATTTTTAATCGTTTTGATCAAATTTGGAAAAATTTTTTTTATTACTACAGTGGATGCAAAAATAAAAAAAATTTATATCAAGTACAATATATACTTCGATTCTCTTGTGCTAAAACATTAGCTTGTAAGCATAAAAGCACTATACGCTATGTTTGGAAAAAGCATGGTTCAAATTTTTTTGCAAAATCGTCTTTTTTCAAAAAACAAGAGTTAATTAATTTAAAATTTCTTAAATTATATCCTTCTATAAAAAAAATTTGGTATCTTAATATTGTTCAAATAAATTATTTGGCAAAATTATTGCAAGAAGAAAATATTAATGATAAATAAGATAATTAAAATTAATAAAATTAACTACTTAATAACATTTTTGATTGAAAATAATTGGGAAGTGACTAACAAAATTATCTAGAAAATAAAATGACTACATAGAGAAAGCCGTGTGCGATAAAAATTGCAAGCACGGTTTGGGAAGAGGTGTTTTTATTTTAATCTGAATAAATTAAATCAAATTCATCCACTTTCATCCGACAAGTTCCGGGTTCGAGCCCCGGGCAACCCATTCTAATTCAATCTGAATTCTTTCCTAAATAAACTATTATTGATTATGACGAAATAGATGAGTAATATTATTATAAAATTATTATAAAATAAATTAGCCTAATTAATAACTTTCTATAAATAAAAAATAAATCTTTTTTTTTAAAGAACAGTTGACATAATCATATATTTTGTGTAATACTATAAATTAACAAGTTTATATACTTGGGTAACTTATTATTATTTTACAAACCAAGTTTTATCATGACCGCAACTTTAGAAAGACGCGAAAGCGCAAGCTTATGGGGTCGCTTTTGCGACTGGGTTACCAGCACAGAAAACCGCCTTTACATCGGATGGTTCGGTGTATTAATGATCCCTACCCTATTAACCGCAACCTCCGTATTCATTATCGCCTTCATCGCAGCTCCTCCTGTAGATATCGATGGTATTCGTGAGCCTGTTTCTGGTTCTCTTCTTTACGGAAACAACATAATCTCTGGTGCTATTATTCCTACTTCCGCAGCTATCGGTTTGCACTTCTACCCAATCTGGGAAGCTGCTTCCGTAGATGAATGGCTATACAACGGTGGTCCTTATGAACTAATCGTTCTTCACTTTTTACTTGGTGTAGCTTGCTACATGGGTCGTGAATGGGAACTTAGCTTCCGTTTAGGTATGCGTCCTTGGATCGCTGTTGCATATTCAGCTCCTGTTGCGGCTGCTGCTGCTGTTTTCTTGATCTATCCTATTGGTCAAGGAAGCTTCTCTGACGGTATGCCTTTAGGAATTTCTGGTACTTTTAACTTCATGATTGTGTTCCAAGCTGAACATAACATCCTTATGCACCCATTCCACATGCTTGGTGTAGCTGGTGTATTTGGTGGCTCTCTATTCAGTGCTATGCATGGTTCTTTGGTAACTTCAAGTTTAATCCGAGAAACTACTGAGAATGAATCTGCTAATGCAGGTTATAAATTTGGTCAAGAGGAAGAAACTTATAACATCGTAGCTGCTCATGGTTACTTTGGTAGACTTATTTTCCAATATGCTAGTTTTAACAACTCTCGTTCTTTACATTTCTTTCTAGCTGCTTGGCCTGTAGTAGGTATCTGGTTTACCGCATTGGGTATCAGCACAATGGCTTTCAACCTAAATGGTTTTAACTTTAACCAATCTGTTGTTGACAGCCAAGGCCGTGTAATTAACACTTGGGCTGACATTATCAACCGTGCTAACCTTGGTATGGAAGTTATGCATGAACGTAACGCTCATAATTTCCCTCTAGATTTAGCTTCTGTTGAAGCTCCTTCTGTAAATAGTTAATATTTTAGTTATAAATTTATATACATAGATAAATTTATATTAATAGGACAAAAACTTGAACTTGAAAAGAATGACCTTAGAAAATAAAATTCTAAGGTCATTCTTTTTTTATTGAAAAGAAAGAAATTTGAGAAAGGCGGACGTGGCCAAGTGGATTAAGGCAGTGGATTGTGGATCCACCACGCGCGGGTTCAATTCCCGTCGTTCGCCCATCGGAAAGAAATTTGAACTAACTAATAATTTACTATCATAGAAAAACATAATCTAATAATAAAAAATTTAATTTAATCTTTATTATTAGTTGACTAAATCTTTCGTTTATGTCATTATAAATAAAATACCATAAATATATTAAATAAAATGAGAAACATGAAAAACTTTAAAATTTTAATTTTGGCTAAAATACTAGTTAAATTTTTTTTATAGATAGAAAAAATTAGTAATATCTCAAAATCCTTAGTATTTTTCTATTAGAAAAAAAGATCGAAAAAAGCTTAAATTTTCAAAATTATTTAGTTGAAATTTATATATTAAAAATCTAGTTATTATAAAGTTTTATCTAACTGCTGTAGAATAAAAATGAAACAAGAATTATCGAAAAACAAATACGTATACAAAAGATTAAAATTAGAAGAAATAAAAAACCCTGACTATTTCTTTGAGATAGGCACAAAATCAAATTTAGTTAAAATTTTAATTAGACTTTTTTTTCATAAAGAAAATTTTATTAAAATTTTTGACTTTCGAATTATTAGTTCACTAATTTTACGTGATTTAGATCGTTCAAAAAATAATAAAAATGCAATATTAACTACTTTTTTATTCTTCACATTATTAATTTCTTTATATTGTTTAAGTAATAAAGCTATTATTGATAAAACGTATTTAAATTTATTTAAAATAATTTCTGGACATAAAAATTATTATAAATATAAAGAAGAAAATTTGAAAGAAACTTTTAATAAAAAAAAATTTTCAATCTTTATGCGTCAGTCTCTTTCTACAAGTCATGATTTAAAGAAAAAATTCTATGTTATACCTATATACAATAAAATTTTAATAAAAAATTCAGAATGGTGGAAACTTTGGATTATAAAAGAAATTTTACCTAGTTGGAAAATATCTTCCAATTCTATAATAAAAATCGAAACTTTATTGGAAGAAAAAAATACAAATGATTTAAAACATTTTTTTAAATTATATCTAACCAGTATACTTTTGGAAAATTCTAATTGGGAAAAAAATTTTAATTCTATTTTTTTGGAAGTTTTAACGAAGAACGAAAAATTAAAATCGAGTAAAAAGAAAAAAATATTAAAAGATACATTGTTTCTTAAAATATTTTCTGCTTTTTGTGAAAAATTAATTTTTGAAATAGAAAATCCTTTAAAATTATATAGTTTCAATTCGAGAATTGAAGTAAACAACAATAGTTATAATACTAAATCCTTTTTTTCGATTCCAAAATATAATGAAAAGAAAGTAAATCCTGAACAATTTTATTTGATGAAGAAAAATCTAATTCAAAATTTGAAATTTTGGGATGAAGTTGATTCAATTATTGTAAAATCTTATATTTTAATAAAAAAAAAAGAATGGTCTTTTTTTAATAATTATGCTGAATTTTCTATCTGGCAATTATATAAAAAAGGTTTATTTAAATATAAAACTGATTTAGATGAATATAAAAAGAATTTAAATGAAAGTAATATTAATGAAAATAAATTAGACATAAAATTATTTAAATCAAAAGATTTATATAGTGAAAAAGAAATTTTAAAAGCAGATAAAATTTTATCAGAAATTTCATATCAAATGTCAAAATATATTTTATATAAAATAAAAAAATCTAATAAATTAATAAAAAATTATAAAATAATTGATCAAAATTTTGAATTAGATAAAAAGAAAGAACCTAAAATAAGAAAAACTTTAAATTTAGTTAAAATTAATTTTGCTAAATCTAACAAATTTTTTTTGAAATCGTTTTTGAAAGAAGAAATTTTAAACAATAAAGACGGTAAACAAACGATTACTTTAACAAATTTTTGGGATATATTCTTTTTTGATAATAATAAGAAAAAAATAATAGAATCAAATTCATTTTCAAGTTTTTCTTTTAAGAATTCTATAATATTATGGATAAAAAAACTATTTGTAAAAAATGAAAAATATACTACAAATAGATTTTTTTTCAAAAATAACCAAACTTTAAATTTGAATTCTAAGTTTTTTTTTAATATTCTATCTATGGATGAATTAAGTATTGCTTTTTCTTCCACAAAAAAGTGTAAGAAAAGAATTAGGGTCGTTGAGAAAAAAAAAAATAATTGTTTCAAATATTTTGTGAAATCAGATAATTATAGAGTAATTTTTTTATCGAAGGTTAGAAAAAAGCATAAAAATTTAAATTATTTTATTTTTTTAGATTATGCTTATAAAATTCTTTATAAAAAAAAAGATAATCTAAAAAAATCAGTTTTATTCATAAATTTTCAATCCCTAAAGAAAAAAAAGGCTTTATTATGGTTTTTTTTTTATGAACTTATTGATCGTACTAATTCTGACAAAAATATTGAATATAATATTAAATATAATAAACGTATATTATTTCAAATTAAATATTTTATAAATTTAGCTATTTTTTTGGAAAAATTAAATTTATTAATAATTAAATATAATTTCTTTTATATAGAAACAGTTTATTCTGATTTGAATTATCAAAATATAGAAAGCTCTAAATTGAAAAAAAAATCTTTAATTACTAAGATAATTTGTGAGAGAGAGAAAAAAATGAATAAAATTTTGATAAAAAAAAATTTGAAAATTTATAGTATTCTCTTAAATTTTTACATTATACTCCCAAATAATTATCAATTAAATTTTACTAACTTTTTTAATAATTCGATGAAATTTTTGAAAAAAAAAATTTTCATTAATAAAATTTTTTATTATAGGGGAGAGATTAATATACAGGAAATAACAAAAACAATAGTTGACCAAAATTTAGTAAATTGGGAAAAAAAAAGAAAAAACCATTTTGATAATATAGAAAAAAATAAATATATTTCAATTAATGAAAAAAATAAAAAAGCATTTGAACTTTTTATTAAAAAACAAAAAAAATTCTTTTTTTTCTCTAATAAAATAAATTTTTTAAATAATGAAAATTTAATTACTAAATGGTCTAATAAATTAAATAAAAAAAATATTTATACATTTCATAAAAATTTTTTAATTATTGTTTATAAAAATTTTAATAAAATTTTTAAACTTTTTATTTATTCCTCGGATGCTATAAATACGTCAAAAACAAAATTTCCAAAATTTCAGAAAATTCTTTTACCTAAGAAAATTTTATCAAAACAAGTAAAATTTAATATTTATTATAACTTAACTCATCATTTTTATTTTGATAAAAGAATAATTCCTAAGTTCCTTATCGATTACTTTTATGAAAGAAATGATAAAATTCGCACAAAAAAAATTACTAATATTTTTTTACCCCCAATATGGCAAAATGAAAAAATTTATTTTAATACTATAAAAATTTCTAATGAAACTTTGTTGAACTTTCAAAATTTTGAAGCAGATACATTAAAATTATTCAATTTTTTTTATTATTCTAATTTAAGTTATAAAAAAAACTTAAATTTTTATTTAGAAAAGAAAAAAAATAATTTAATATATACACAATTCGTGAAAAGTATAGCTCTAGAAGAAAAAAAAATTTCTAATAATCAATTAACTTTTTTTCATCAAAAACTCAGTCAAAATTCAAATATTGAATCAAAAATATATAAAACTTTTTTATCGAAAAAATTAAAAAAAGTGAATTATCGAAAATTAATATTTTTACATAAATTTGATTTGAATAAATTATCCAATTCATTAGTTAAATTGAATTTAATTTTCTATAAAAAAAAAATTAATTTGAATGATGACCAACATATTCAAAATATAGTAAAACAAGAAAGTAATGCTGATCAAATAAATTATTTTGAAAAGTATTTATTTTCTGAGTTTTTTATTAATGTGAAAGATGAAAATAATCAAATAATTAATTGGACTAATAAATTATGTCTTATCAAATATGATTCCAAAGCAAATTTTGAAAAAAATCTTTTAGATAAGAATATAGACGATGAAAATTTTAATTATGAGAAAAGCAGAAATATATTATCATTTTTCTCAATAAATTCTATCGAATTAATTCCACAGACTAAAATATATAAAAAATTTAAAAAATCAACTTTTTTTATGAAGTGGACTTTATTTATAAATTATATATCATGGTTTTTTACTTTTAAATGGTGGAAATATTTGAAGAATATAGTTTTAATTTTATCTTCAAAATTATTCGTAAATATTAAGAATCAATTAATCTATTTTTTACCAAAAAATTCACAAAATAAAAATGAAAAATTCAACTATTTATTAAAATTTTTATTATTTAAATTAAAAAATAAAATTAGTAGTAATTTATTTAAAATTTGGAATTTGCGTTTATTGAAACAAGTTGATAAACAATATAATAATCACCAAATTATATGGCCATCTTTTTATTTAAATTTGCTCATAAAATGGAATAAACAATATATAGCAACTATAACTTTTATTATTTTCACTTATTTCATTCTTCAAAAATATTTTTCCAGTTTATTAGGCTCAAATTATTTTGAATTATGGCGATCTTTTGAAATAATTCAATATTTAATAGATTCTTCACGTGGAAGATATTTAGATAATTTAATTCATAATAAGTCAACAAAATTTATTAAATCAGAAAATTTAGTAATACATTTTTTTCTAAATTCGAAATATTATGTAAAAAATATACAATTTTATTTATTAGAAAGAAAAAAAATAAACAAATTATTAATTAACAATAAAAAATTAGATCTTTCTCGTAGAGAACGAAAACTATTAGTTCAATCTTTAATAACTGATAAAAATATTGAGCAATATAGATCAAGATTTGCTTATAATAATAATTATATAAGTTTTCAATTTGATAATTCTACTTTTAAACAGCAAAAATTGAAAAATTATTTAGAAAATTTAACTGAAAGTTATCAAAAAAATTTAGTAAATTATCCGTTTCATAAATTTTATTTAGCAGAAAATTTAGTTTTTATATCTTCATGGCAAAAAGCAACTTTTTCAGATATCCCATGGCAACTTAATAATTTAAAATCAACTCTCTATAAAAAACCTGTTACACTTGAATTAAGACTTTCTTATTCGAAAGGAATTTTATTAGTAGGTTCATCAGAAACTGGACGTTCTTATTTGATCAAAAATATAGCAGCAAATTCTTTTGTTCCTTTGATAAAAATATCTATAAATAAACTTTTATATAATAAACCTGATATTATAACTGACAGTTGGATGAACATTTTAATGGAAAGTTTGCGAAGATTGAATCTTATTTTAGAATTAGCAAAAAAACTGTCTCCTTGTATAGTATGGATACAAAATATTCATGAGCTTAATGTAAATCGATCAACTCAAAATGTGGAATCAGATCCAACTTTTTTACTTGGTATTTTCTTAAAATATTTTCAGACTGGTTTTGATAAAAAAAATAATCATAATATAGTTATTATTGGTTCGACCCACGTTCCTAAAAAAGTAGATCCTGCTTTAATTTCTCCAAATAGATTAGATCAATTAATAAATATTCGAATGTTTAATATTTTACAAAGGAAAAAAAAATTTTCAATTTTATTAGATAGTAAACCTAGTAAGTATTTTTATTCAAAAAATAAAAAATCATCTATTAACGAATTTGGATATAGAACTATAGGATATAATGCACGAGATTTAGCAGGACTTATTAATGAAATTTTATTAATTAGTATTGTTCAAAATAAATCTATGATAGAAAAAAAAACTATAAGATTAGCTTTTCATCGACAAGCTTTAGGCTCTACATATATAAATGATGAAATTCATTTTACACATAATTATGGTATTTTTTATTATAAAATTGGGAAAGTTCTTGCACAAAATTTATTTATAAAAAATTTATCTAAAAATCCTTTATATTTTGGTAACGATTTATGGAAAAAAAAATTTTATTATTTATCTAAATGGTATTTAGAACCTTCAATTTTTGAATCAACAATAAAAGAATTCGTTATTTTACCTTATATTTTGGGTTTTCTAGCAGGATTAGCTGCTCGAGATTCTTGGTTCATATTAGAAAATAAATCAGATAATTTGATTTCACTTGATAAATATGCTGAAAATGATTTTTATTTAGCTTGTAATATTCTAGAAAGTCTTTTAATAGATTTTTCATGGCTAGAAATATTTGAAGGAGAAAAGAATACTAAAAAAAAAACTTTTAATTTTCAGTTTCAACCAAAAAATCCTTTACGTATAATAAAAAAAGGACTTTTTTCAAAAATAGTTCAAAATACAAAAAATACGTTGTTGAATAAATCTCTCAATCAAATAATTCCTTATAAAAAAGAACTTTTTCAATTAACTAGTAATATAACTTGGGCTCCTAAAGTATCTCGTCTTAATTTTATTCGTACTAATTTATTCAATTGGACAAACAGACCTAATGAATTTAAAGTTCGATATAATTTTGATTTTTCAGAAGAAAAAGAAGATAAAGAATTTTCAAAAAGTTCTCATTTTTTTGAGATTATTCAGCACAAAACAAAAGAGCAACTTCCTTATGAGAGAATTTTATCCCGAATGAGACAGAGAAATGTACAAGAATTAGAATTTCAATTGAAAGATATTCTATTGGAAGAGCAATTTCTAATATTAGGATTTTCCCGATTATTCACGCAATATCGAATGGAATCTCGATTATCTACTAAACCTATGCTATTTATTGGGGGAAGATTCCTTTGGGATCCGACCGGTCTGTTATTCCAAAATCATCATTTTATTTTTTCACGACAAAATCTATTTATAGATGGCGAAATATTAAGAAGATTATATGTTACTTATGGAGCAAGGAGAGAACGGGAAAAATCTCGTTCGAGTCAAAAAATAAAACTTTTTTTTCTTCGTCGTGGATATGGACGTGATTCCATAAATAACTTTTCAATAAATTGGTGGAATCAATTACCTTTCATCGAAAAAAGCAATATTGAAACTTTTAAACGTATTGAAGGCATTGGCGTTCGATTAAAACGCCCACAAGTATTTACCCCTGTATATCTATATCAGCGTTGGTTGATCGAAAATCCACTCGAAAACATGAGTCGTTTTGAATTATTAAATAATCAACAAAGATGGTTAAAAATAAATAATTTATTATTTAATGATTCTTTTATTTATTATATTCTTCTAGAAATTTATAAATATTTATTAAATTTTTTTATTTCGCATCAAATTTTATTGAATAAAATGGTGAAAATATTACTTAGAAATAAGTGGCTTTTTCAAGATGAAATTGAATATCTTATTAATATTAATTTAAGTAATAAAATAAAGTAAAAATTACTTCATTTTATTTGAATTTTCTTCAAAATATATAAAATAGAAAAAAGTGATTGAATTTTATATAATAAGAAAAAATAGTAAGAAAAAGAAATTATGTTAAAATTAGTTTTTTTAGAATTTGTTCTTAATAATTTATCCTTTATTAAATTAATAAAAAATTTTATTTCGTTAATTTGATGGAGGATAAAAAAACAACTAATAAAATTTAATACAAAATTTTTTGATTCAGTTTAATTAGATATATCGGGATTGACGGGACTCGAACCCGCAACTTCCGCCTTGACAGGGCGGTGCTCTAACCGATTGAACTACAATCCCTCTAGAAATAGATAGATAGATATATACTTATTATGATGATCTAAAAAGTTTTATGTCAAATTAATAATCGTTTATTAAGAAAAGTTTGTTTATAATAATTTCGAATTATAATTTTTTTCTATTAATTAGAAAAATATAAATAAAATAAAATAGAAATTTTTTTGTTTAGAAATATTGGGCCGAGCTGGATTTGAACCAGCGTAGGCGTTGCCAGCGGATTTACAGTCCGTCCCCATTAACCACTCGAGCATCGACCCAAAAAAAATAACAAAGTTTCACTTTGTTATTTTTTTTCAACTGTTATCAAAATTTTTCATAATACCCCCAGGGGAATTCGAATCCCCGTCGCCTCCTTGAAAGAGAGGTGTCCTAGGCCACTAGACGATGGGGGCTTAATCCTCATATTGATGTTACTTAAATATTTATTTACTGTCAATAGTTAACAGTATTTTTCATTTTTTCTATTATAAATAATTACGAAAATTTTTGAATAAAAACTTTCATTTCAATAATAGTAAATAATTACTTTTTTTAATAAAAAAAATTAGATAAAATTTTAATTTATTTCTAACTAATAAAATTTCAGTTGACAAACAGATCTTTTTTTCGCAAACTCTACTTATATATTATTTTCCAATAATAAATTACTAAAAAAATAGCCCTTTTAACTCAGTGGTAGAGTAACGTCATGGTAAGGCGTAAGTCATCGGTTCAAATCTGATAAAGGGCTTCTATATTCATACTTGGATAGACAAATTTGATGGATAAAATATTTAAACTGGAATATATGAACAAAATAATAAAATAATAAAATTTGATTAACTAAATAATTACTTTTTTATTGAATATTACAACGAAATTGGAGATAAGACAATTAATTGATATAATAAATATTTGATAGATTAATTATTGATTAATAATAGTCCAATTTTAATAAAAATTTGATTTATGTGAAGAAATAATAAATGAAGAATAATGCTTTAGTAAAGTTAAAGATTCTTATTCTAAATAAATTGGCTATTCTTATAATAGATTTTACCAAAAAAAGGGAAATAAAACCCAAATTTGAATCGGAAGGACGTAAGAAAATATAAATAACAAAGAAAAGAAAAGTTTAGCTATCTTCTAAATTTTTAGTTTTCTAAAATATAGAAGAGTTTTTTTACAAAAAAGTAGAAAGAAATATTATTTAATTTTTATTTTTATGTTTAAAGTACTTAATAATAATTAAAATAGTTAAATAGGAGAATCACTATGACTATAGCCATTGGAAAGTCTTCCAAAGAACCAAAAGGTTTATTTGATAGTATGGATGACTGGCTAAGAAGAGACCGTTTTGTATTTGTAGGTTGGTCTGGTTTATTACTTTTTCCATGTGCTTATTTTTCCCTAGGTGGATGGTTTACAGGTACAACTTTTGTCACTTCATGGTATACTCACGGGTTGGCTAGTTCTTATTTAGAAGGCTGCAATTTTTTAACTGCTGCAGTTTCTACCCCAGCTAATAGTTTAGCACATTCTTTATTGCTATTATGGGGGCCTGAAGCACAAGGAGATTTTACTCGTTGGTGTCAATTAGGAGGTTTATGGACTTTCGTCTCTCTTCATGGTGCTTTTGCACTCATAGGTTTTATGTTACGTCAATTTGAGTTAGCTAGATCTGTACAATTACGCCCTTATAATGCAATTGCTTTCTCTGGTCCAATCGCTGTTTTTGTTTCTGTATTTCCAATCTATCCTCTCGGTCAATCAGGTTGGTTTTTTGCACCTAGTTTTGGTGTAGCAGCCATCTTTCGATTTATTCTATTTTTTCAAGGTTTTCACAACTGGACTTTAAACCCTTTTCATATGATGGGAGTTGCTGGAGTTTTAGGAGCAGCTCTTCTATGTGCTATTCATGGTGCAACTGTCGAAAATACTTTATTTGAAGATGGTGACGGGGCAAATACATTTCGTGCTTTTAACCCAACCCAATCTGAAGAAACTTATTCTATGGTTACAGCTAATCGTTTCTGGTCTCAAATTTTTGGTGTTGCATTTTCTAATAAACGCTGGTTACATTTCTTTATGTTATTTGTACCAGTAACTGGTTTATGGATGAGTGCTATTGGAGTAGTTGGTCTGGCTTTAAATTTAAGAGCTTATGACTTTGTTTCTCAGGAAATTCGTGCAGCAGAAGACCCTGAATTTGAAACTTTTTATACTAAAAATATTCTTCTGAACGAAGGTATTCGTGCTTGGATGGCAGCCCAAGATCAGCCTCATGAAAATCTTGTATTCCCCGAGGAGGTTCTACCACGTGGAAACGCTCTTTAATGGAACCTTGTCTTTAGGTGGTCGTGATCAAGAAACTACTGGTTTCGCCTGGTGGGCTGGTAATGCGAGACTTATCAATTTATCTGGTAAATTATTAGGTGCTCATGTAGCTCATGCTGGATTGATTGTATTTTGGGCTGGAGCAATGAATCTTTTTGAAGTAGCTCATTTTGTACCAGAAAAACCTATGTATGAACAAGGATTAATTTTACTTCCTCATTTAGCTACTTTAGGTTGGGGAGTGGGTCCTGGTGGAGAAGTTATAGATACCTTTCCTTACTTTGTATCAGGGGTACTGCATTCAATTTCCTCAGCAGTTTTGGGTTTTGGAGGTATTTATCATGCGCTTATCGGACCAGAAACTTTAGAAGAATCTTTTCCGTTTTTTGGTTATGTTTGGAAAGATAAAAATAAAATGACTACAATTTTAGGTATTCATTTAATTTTATTAGGTGCTGGTGCTTTTCTTTTAGTATTCAAAGCTTTATATTTTGGAGGTGTTTATGATACTTGGGCTCCCGGAGGAGGTGATGTAAGAAAAATTACAAATCTCACTCTTAGTCCTAATGTTATATTCGGTTATTTACTCAAATCACCTTTTGGTGGAGAAGGATGGATTGTTAGTGTAGATAATTTAGAAGATATTATCGGAGGCCATGTCTGGTTAGGTTCTATTTGTATTTTTGGTGGAATCTGGCATATTTTAACAAAACCATTTGCCTGGGCTCGTCGTGCTCTTGTTTGGTCCGGAGAAGCTTATTTATCTTATAGTTTAGGAGCAATTGCTATCTTTGGTTTTATCGCTTGTTGTTTTGTTCGGTTTAATAATACTGCCTATCCAAGTGAATTTTATGGTCCTACTGGACCCGAAGCATCTCAAGCCCAAGCTTTTACTTTTCTCGTTAGAGACCAGCGTCTTGGGGCTAATGTAGGTTCTGCCCAAGGACCTACCGGTTTGGGTAAATACCTTATGCGTTCTCCAACTGGGGAGATTATTTTTGGGGGAGAAACTATGCGGTTTTGGGATCTTCGTGCCCCATGGTTAGAACCTTTACGAGGTCCTAATGGATTGGATTTGAGTAAATTGAAAAAAGATATTCAACCTTGGCAAGAACGACGTTCTGCAGAATATATGACTCACGCTCCATTAGGTTCTTCAAATTCTGTGGGTGGCGTAGCTACCGAAATTAATGCAGTAAATTATGTTTCTCCACGAAGTTGGCTAGCTACTTCACATTTCGTATTAGGATTTTTTTTCTTTGTAGGTCATTCATGGCATGCAGGAAGAGCTCGTGCGGCTGCAGCTGGATTCGAAAAAGGAATTGATCGCGATTTTGAGCCCGTTCTTTCTATGACACCTCTTAACTAATAGAAAATGAAAATGAATTAGTTATTGATAATTTAAAATGGCTCGACTAAAAAATCGAGCCATTTTATTTTAGTCGAATTAATATTAATTATTTTTATGAAAATAAATTATTTGGAATAAATGAGGGAGAGAGAGGGATTCGAACCCTCGATAGTTGTTATAAACTATGCCGGTTTTCAAGACCGGAGCCATAAACCACTCGGCCATCTCTCCTATGTTTTTCAGTAATAGAATAGTAAAGTCACTAATTATATAATAATGAAGATTTATTTAATACTATTGTTACATAAATAAAAAGGAAATGTTAAATTTTTGAATTAAAGAAATCTGAAATATTTTTGGATCAGTAATTATTTAATTACTAGAAAAGGATTAATGGTATAACTTATTTTATTTTTTAACTCGGAGAATCACAACAATGACTATTGCCTTTCAGTTGGCTGTGTTTGCATTAATTGCTATTTCATTCTTATTAGTAATTGGTGTACCTGTCGTGCTTGCCTCTCCCGATGGTTGGTCAAGTAGTAAAAATGTTGTATTTTCAGGTGCTTCATCATGGGTTGGATTAGTTTTTCTAGTTGGTGTTCTCAATTCTTTCATATCATAAATCATAAAATTTTTCATCATACAAAATAAAATATTATAATTTCCCTCCCTCTGTAGACTTTACATTATAAGTTCTAAAAGGTATTTTATACAAGTGATAGAAAATAAAGATTTTCTACTAGGGAGGTTTTTTCTATTTCAAATTATTCTAATCAATTATTTAATTAAAATTTAATTAAAAATAAGTTTAATAAATAATTGACTATGTTAAAAAAAAAGGATATATATATATATATATTTTTTTTTTTAACATAAATTGCGGGTATAGTTTAATGGTAAAATTCCTCCTTGCCAAGGAGAATATGCGGGTTCGATTCCCGCTACCCGCCTTTTTTATATCCTCATCTATAGTTACAAACAATATAGAAAAGGTTCAAAAGAACAAGAAGCTACCTTTTTTTATTTTATTTTCCATATTCACATAATATATATATATATATTATATATATATAAAATATATAAATCTATCCATTTTTTTTTTTTAATTTTATATTCTAAATCTAGCGGAGACAGGATTTGAACCCATGACCTCAAGGTTATGAGCCTTGCGAGCTACCAGGCTGCTCTACTCCGCGCTATATTATAATACTTTATTTTTAGTTGATTAAACAATGCTCTTCTCATTTTATTATGAAAACCTCCCCCCAATTAAAACTAAAATTTGAAATTAGGGGGCCTAGGTGTTTCTCTCCATTCCTAACGGCTCAAAATTTGTCTTTCACCAACTCGCTTTAGTTATTCCAGGTATAAAACATGAATGAGCCATTTCTCTTAATACATGTCTAGATAAACCAAAATCACGATAATTTGCTCTAGGTCTTCCGGTCAAAAAGCAGCGACGATGAAGTCTTGTAGGTGCACTGTTACGTGGTAAAGTTTGTAATTGTTTTTGAAATTCCCATTTCTCATCCAAAGATAAAGTTTCCTTTATTTTTTTTTTCACAGATTGACGAACTTTTCGGTATTTTTTTTCTAATTTTTCTCTTTTTTTCTCCCTTTCAATAAGACTTTTTTTCGTCATAATTTTCTCTTATAAGTAAAATATTTTTCTAGTTAAAAAAAGTAAAATAAATTAAAAATTTTTTTAACTTTCTTTCATTCCATCTTGCCAATATCTTTCGATATTGAATAAGATAAAGATTTTGTTTTTAAAAAGAATCTCTATCTTATTCAATATTTTTTTTATCCTATTCAATAGAATTATCAACCAAATTTACCTGATGTAGAAGCAATAAGAAAAGCGGCATAAGTGAATATGTAACCTACTGAAAAGTGGGCTAATCCAACTAATCGTGCTTGAACAATAGAAAGAGCAACTGGTTTATCTTTCCAGCGAACTAAATTGGCTAAAGGCGTACGCTCATGAGCCCAAGCCAGCGTTTCAATAAGTTCCTGCCAATATCCGCGCCAAGAAATTAAGAACATAAATCCGGTGGCCCAAACAAGATGCCCGAATAAGAACATCCATGCCCAAACAGATAAACTATTCATACCAAATGGATTATACCCATTAATAAGTTGTGAAGAGTTTGACCATAAATAATCCCGTAACCATCCCATTAAATATGTAGAAGATTCATTGAATTGAGCTACATTTCCTTGCCATAAAGTAATATGTTTCCAATGCCAATAGAAAGTAACCCATCCAATAGTATTTAGCATCCAAAAAACAGCTAAATAGAAAGCATCCCATGCTGAAATATCACAAGTTCCGCCTCGTCCTGGACCATCACACGGAAAACTATAACCAAATTCTTTTTTATCTGGCATTAATTTAGAACCACGTGCATCTAAAGCACCTTTTACTAAGATTAATGTAGTTGTGTGTAAACCTAAAGCAATGGCATGATGAACTAAGAAATCTCCAGGACCAATAGTTAAAAATAATGAATTACTATTATTATTAATAGCATCTAACCAACCCGGTAGCCATAGAGTCTGTCCAGCATTAAAAGCTGGACTATCTACCGATGATAGAAGTACATCGAAACCATACAAAGCTTTACCATGAGCAGATTGTATCCATTGAGCAAAAACAGGTTCAATCAAAATTTGTTTTTCTGGAGTACCAAATGCAAGCATGACATCATTATGAACATAAAGTCCCAAAGTATGAAAGCCTAAAAATAAACTAGCCCAACTTAAATGTGATATAATAGCTTCTTTATGTTCTAGCATTCTCGCCAATACATTATCCTTATTTTGTTCTGGATTGTAATCTCTTATAAAAAAAATAGCTCCATGGGCGAAAGCCCCTGTCATTATAAATCCAGCAATATATTGGTGATGAGTGTATAATGCAGCTTGAGTAGTAAAATCTTGTGCTATAAATGCATATGGAGGTAAAGAATACATATGTTGAGCTACTAGGGAGGTAATAACTCCTAAAGAAGCTAAAGCGAGACCTAACTGAAAATGAAGAGAATTATTGATCGTATCATAAAGACCTTTATGTCCACGACCCAAACGTCCTCCCGGAGGAATGTGTGCTTCTAAAATTTCTTTCATACTATGACCAATACCAAAATTGGTTCGATACATATGACCAGCTATGATGAAAAGAACTGCAATAGCTAAATGATGGTGCGCCATATCGGTCAACCATAAACTTTGTGTTTGTGGATGAAATCCTCCGAGGAAAGTTAGAATAGCAGTACCTGATCCTTCAGAAGTACCAAATAAATGATTGTTTGAGTCAGGGTTTTGAGCATAAACATTCCATTGTCCTGCAAAAAAAGGTCCTAAACCTTGAGGATGTGGTAATGCTGTTAGCAAGTTATTCCATCTTACATGTTGACCTCGAGATTCAGGAATAGCCACATGAATTAAATGGCCGGTCCATGCTAAAGAACTTACTCCAAAAAGTCCTGATAAATGATGGTTAAGACGAGATTCCGCATTTTTAAACCATGAAACACTTGGTTTCCATTTCGGTTGTAAATGTAACCACCCCGCAATTAAGGAAAGGGCTGAAATAAATAATAGAAAAAGAGCTCCGATATAAAGATCTTGATTACTACGTAGACCAATCGTATACCACCATTGATATACTCCAGAATAAGCTATATTAACCGGACCTGACGCTCCGCCTCGAGTAAATGCTTCTACAGCTGGTTGACCGAAATGTGGATCCCAAATTGCATGAGCAATTGGTCGTACATGTAAAGGATCTTGCCCCCATGCTTCGAAATTACCTTGCCAAGCTACGTGAAATAAATTACCGGAGGTCCATAAAAAAATGATTGCTAGCTGACCGAAATGAGAAGCAAAAATTTTTTGATAAAGACGCTCTTCAGTCATATCATCATGACTTTCAAAGTCATGTGCGGTAGCAATACCAAACCAAATACGACGAGTACTTGGGTCTTGAGATAGGCCCTGGCTGAATTTTGGAAATCTTGATGCCATAATGCTTTTCAAATCCTCCTAGCCATTATCCTACTGAAATAATTCTCGCTAGGAAGAATGCCCATGTTGTGGCAATCCCACCCAGAAGGTAATGAGCTACTCCTACAGCGCGACCTTGTACAATACTCAAGGCTCTAGGCTGAATAGCAGGGGCAACTTTCAATTTATTGTGAGCCCAAACAATAGACTCAATAAGTTCTTGCCAATATCCACGACCACTGAATAGAAACATTAAACTGAAAGCCCACACGAAATGAGCACCTAAAAATAAAAGACCATATGCAGATAATGAAGAACCATAAGATTGAATTACTTGAGATGCTTGTGCCCACAGAAAGTCACGAAGCCATCCATTAATTGTAATTGAACTTTGTGCAAAATTTCCTCCTGTAATATGAGTAACAATTCCTTGATCACTGATACTACCCCATACATCAGATTGCATTTTCCAGCTAAAATGAAAAATAACTACTGAAATAGCATTGTACATCCAGAATAAACCTAAAAAAACATGATCCCAAGCCGATACTTGGCATGTTCCACCTCTTCCAGGTCCATCACAAGGAAATCTAAAGCCAAGATTAGCTTTATCTGGTATTAAACGAGAACTACGTGCAAATAAAACACCTTTTAGTAGTATTAAGACAGTTACATGAATAGTAAAAGCATGAATATGATGTACCAAGAAGTCCGCGGTTCCTAATGGAATTGGTAATAAAGCAACTTTTCCACCTACTGCGACTAGATCACCACCTCCCCAAGTTAAACTAGTACTTGCTGTTGCATTAGGAGCTGTTAAACTAGGTGCTAAGGCATGAGTATTTTGTATCCATTGAGCAAAAACTGGTTGTAATTGTATAGCAGTATCTGAAAACATATCTTGAGGACGACCCAAAGCGCTCATTGTATCATTATGAATATATAATCCGAAACTATGAAAACCTAGAAAGATACAAACCCAGTTTAAATGTGATATTATTGCGTCACGGTGTCGTAAAACACGATCTAATAAATTATTATATTGAGTTGTTGGATCATAATCTCTCACCATAAAAATAGCTGCATGTGCGGCAGCTCCAACTATAAGAAAACCGCCAATCCACATATGATGTGTAAATAATGAAAGTTGCGTAGCATAATCAGTGGCTAAATATGGATAAGGCGGCATGGAATACATATGGTGAGCTACAATAATAGTTAAAGAACCTAGCATAGCCAAATTAATAGCTAATTGAGCATGCCATGAAGTAGTTAAAATCTCGTATAATCCTTTATGACCTTCGCCTGTAAATGGACCTTTATGAGCCTCTAAAATTTCTTTCATACTATGACCAATACCAAAATTGGTTCGGTACATATGGCCAGCTACCAGGAAAAGAACTGCAATAGCTAAATGATGGTGCGCTGTATCAGTTAACCATAAACCTCCAGTAATTGGGTTTAATCCTCCGCGAAAAGTTAGAAAATCTGAATATTCTGACCAATTTAGAGTAAAAAATGGGGTTAATCCTTTAGAAAAACTTGGATAGAGCTGGGCTATAAGATCACGGTTTAAGATAAATTCATGGGGAAGTGGTATTTCTTTAGGATCTACTCCAGCATCTAGAAGTCGATTAATAGGTAAAGAAACATGTACTTGATGTCCCGCCCAAGATAAAGACCCTAAACCTAATAGACCTGCTAAATGATGATTTAACATAGATTCTACATTTTGAAACCAAGCTAATTTAGGAGCAGCTTTGTGATAATGGAACCATCCAGCAAAAAGCATTAAAGCTGCAAAAACTAATCCACCTATTGCAGTCGAATAAAGCTGTAATTCACTAGTTATTCCAGATGCTCGCCAAAGTTGAAAAAAACCGGAGGTTATTTGTATTCCTTGAAAACCTCCCCCTACATCTCCATTAAGAATTTCTTGTCCTACTATTGGCCAAACAACTTGAGCACTAGGTTTAATATGAGTAGGATCACCCAGCCATGCTTCATAATTTGAAAAACGAGCTCCATGGAAATACATACCACTCAGCCAAATAAAAATAACAGCTAGTTGACCGAAGTGAGCACTAAATACTTTACGAGAAATTTCTTCTAAATCATTTGTATGACTGTCAAAATCATGAGCATCAGCATGTAAGTTCCAAATCCAAGTTGTAGTATTAGGACCCTTAGCCAAAGTTCTCGAAAAATGCCCTGGTTTAGCCCATTTTTCAAAAGAAGTTTTTACGGGATCTTTTTCTACCATAATCTTGACTTCTGGTTCCGGCGAACGAATAGTCATCGAGGTTCTCCTCTCTTCAGGCAAGGCATAGGAAAAACCCACCAGTAATAAATGGTAAACTTCTAAAAGATATTCATTATTTTATTATCAAAAAATTTTTTCTCTTTCTCAGTTTAAAACTGGAGCAACTATAATACAGAAGTTACCTAGGGCAGGTATTCAAATTTATTATGACACACATTTAAGGTGCTTAATGGACCATATGAATTTCAATTATATTTTCAGTTGAAATAATAATTTAAATTTCTATTTTTCTATTTTATTTTTCTATTTAAAACGACCTGTTATTTTTAACCAATTTTGTGCTTCAATATAATTACTTGGCGCAAGCAAAATTGCTTGTTTCCAATAATCTGCTGCTTGGTTAAACCAAGCTTCGGATGCTTCAGAGTCTTCTTGTTGAATAGCTTGTTCTCCTCGGTCGGGATAGTAAAAGTATCTTCCCCCAGAACCGTACATGAGAGTTTCCTACCTCATACGGCTCACTTAATTAAATTTACTATATATTATTTAATTAAAAAAATTATTTGAATTTCTTATTAATATTTAATATTTTAATATACTTCATAATATAAATTCAGTTAATGAAATAAGTTTTGAATAAAAATTTTTCTTTTTTATTTTTTCTTTTCTCCCATAAAAAAAAAAATTTCTAGGGTAACTATCTTATTTTTAGTCAAATTTTCCTAGTATTTAACAATCAATTTCTCGAAAATACTTTATCTCTTTAGGATCTGAAACTACACCGCCGTTCATTCAATTATTATTTAACTCAATTTTATTACATAAATAAAGTTTATAAGTAAACAGATTTTTTATTGGACCATAATTTTATTTTAATACTGGATCATTACGGCGCTTTTCTAACAAATTTAATGAAATTATCCATAGAGTTTTTAGACTTTAATAATGAAATTTTTTTTATTACAGCTAATAAAAATATTTTTTAATTATTTATATGTAATAAGTCTCCACTTTAATTTGTGGTAGTTTCTTCACTAAAAAAAATATTATATTGATAGCCGCACGTAATGGCAGATCACAGCCATATTATTAAAAGCTTGTGGTAAAGATGGATTTCGCTCTAATGCTTGAAAATAATATTCTAAAGCTTTTGCATGTTCTCCGTTACTTGTGTGAATAAGGCCTATATTGTATAGTATATAACTTCTATCATATGGGTCAATTTCTAAGCGCATAGCTTCATAATAATTTTGTAAAGCTTCTGCATATTCTCCTTCAGATTGAGCTGACATTCGTCACGATCGTTTATATAATTTGATAAAATTGAATAAACTTCGTTTCAAAACCGTACATGAAAATTTCATTTCATACGGCTTCTCTCGTTTATTATCTAAAAGGGAATTAATCTATAAAAGTTGTAGAAAGTTTTACCCAATATAATAAAATACCAAGGGCTAGTTTCAAAAAAAATAGCTAACCATCCTTTTCTAAAAAAAGATTTTTAATCTTCATTTTAAAATTAATTTTTCAAAATTTCTTTGTTCTTAACACTTTGTTTCTCAAAGGATTAGCTTTTTCGACAATCTCCGATGGTTATATGAATACCCAATTTACAAATGAGATGGATTTTTGTTTTTCTAACCATAAATTTATTAGTCAGTAATTTTTACTATTGATTAGAAAATAAATTTTATTTAAAATTTTACGAAGTTTTTGTGTTGTCGATTTCTACACGTAATGCTTTTCCAATCATGTATGCTTATAAAATAAACTTAAATTTATAGCTTTAACCTTTTGCTCAATACTTTAATTGCTAAAATATTAAAATATTAAAGGCTACATTAATCGAGGGTACACGACAGAAGGAATTATTTTTCTAAACTAACCTTCACTAAGTATAAGTTTCATGTAATTAAATATTTTCATGTTCTATTCCCTATCAAATTACTCTTAACAAGAATTCAAAAGTCAAATCGCACCATCTCGATAATAAGTAAAAGCTTCTTTTTCCCTTTGTGTAGTTGGAATTATTCGCAATAAAATGTCGGCAACAATTGTAAAAGTTTTGTCAATAAAATTATCATTTTTTTGGGATCTGGGCATAACAAAATAGGGTTTTGGCAAAATGTGAATACTCCCTTTATTTGAGAATAAATCCATTAAATTTTTTTTTCTAATCTATCATTATCATTAATTAAAAATAACTGAAAAACTTGCTATTATACAAATTTATGACTTAAAATCGCAGGAGAATCTTATAGGAAAGATGGCCGAGTGGTCGAAGGCGTAGCATTGGAAATGCTATGTAGATTTTATTTACCGAGGGTTCGAATCCCTCTCTTTCCGGACTTTTAAGTTTTTATTCCATTTGTAATTGAAAATACTAGTAGTTTTTTATTAAGCCTGACGGGAATAATATTCTACAACTAATAATTCATTTATTTTTAAACCAATTGATTCACGATCTAGTATTTTATTAACTAATCCTTTTTTTTCCAAAAAGCTATAAGTTAAATGATTTGGTATTTTATATTTTTGATAAAAATCTTCGTTTTTATTAATTATACCCTCAGAATTTTTTTCATCTTTAATAATAATAAAATCTTGAGGTTTACATCGATAACTTGGTATATTGACTATAGAATCATTAACTAAAATATGTCTATGATTTACTAATTGTCTTGCTCCAGGAATTGTGGGGGCCATACCTAATCGAAAAATAATATTATCTAAGCGCATTTCGAGTAATTGTAATAAAACTTCACCTGTGGATCCTTTTGTTTTTCTAGCAATACGTACATAATTAAGTAATTGCCGTTCTGTTATTCCATAATGAAAACGTAATTTTTGTTTTTCTTCCAAACGAACGCGATACTGAGAAATTTTTTTATTAGACGTGGATTGATTAATAGAACTAGATTTTAACTGAGGTATTTTATTAGTCAATCCTGGCAAAGTTCCTAAACGACGTATTATTTTCACACGGGGTCCTCGATAACGGGACATAAAAACTCCTTATTTTTACAGAAAAATTTACGTAGAAGAAGGATAAGATAATAATAATAATAATAATAACATTAATTATAAAAAGTAAAAATTATTTAATCAATTTAGTTTTTATTTATACAGTTTTTTTACCCAATTTTTTTTCAAAAATTTTTACCATAAAATTATATATATAGTTTTTTTTGTCAAGAACATGATGACATAAAAGACACTACAAAAAAAAATATAAAAAACATATTATTTATTTATAGAAATAAAAATTTAAAGTTTTTAAAGTTTATATTTTACTATTTATTTTTAGTACTATATTCAGTACTGAAAAAAGCCCGCTATCGGAGTCGAACCGATGACCATCGCATTACAAGTGCGATGCTCTGACCTCTGAGCTAAGCAGGCTGTCCCAGTAAGACAAAGTAAATAATAATAATAATAATAATATTTACTTTTTATTTTCTTTTGGGTATTTCAATCATTGTATCAATAAATTTCTAATAATGCAATAATTACTAGTTATTAGTTCCATAAAATTATTGATTTTATTAATTAAAAAAAAAATATATATATATATATATATATATTTATATATATAAAGTGTTGCCTTAAAACTTATAAAATATTATAATTATTTAGTATGATAAAAAAATATTAATCAAATTTTTTTTTATAACGTTCTTTTATTCCAACCAATTATAAAGGAGGGGGTATGGCGGAATTGGTAGACGCTACGGACTTAAAGAATTTGAGCGGTAGTAGAAAAACTTACTAAATGCTAGTTTTCAGATTCAGGGAACCTTAGGTTGAAAAAAAATATAAGCAATCCTGAGCCAACTCTTATTTTGTTCAACAATAAGATGGGTGCAGAGACTCGATGGAAGCTATCCTAATGAATAATATTTTTATTTAATTAAATTAAATTTTTCATATATTAAACAAGGATAAAGATAGAGTCCAATTTTACATGTTATTCTTAGCAACAATTTAAATTGTAGTAAAAAGAAAATCCGTTGGCTTTATTGACCGTGAGGGTTCAAGTCCCTCTACCCCCATTGATATAAACTATAATCTTATGTTAAGATAAGACAATAAAAAAGCCGGAATAGCTCAGTCGGTAGAGCAGAGGACTGAAAATCCTTGTGTCACCAGTTCAAATCTGGTTTCTGGCATTCATTATAGAAAGAAAAAATATATATATATATAATTTTTTTTTTTATTTTTCTTCTATCCTCCCCACATTCACCTTATCATTTTATTGTTCAATTTAGGACAATAAAACAATAAAGTGAATTTCTAATTAATATTAATTATTCTATTGTTGAATCAGAAAACAATAATTTTAGTATCTATTCACATAGAATAAAGTTTATTTTAGTGTTTAGATTTAAATTAATAAGCATCTTGTAACTCATAAAAATCTGGTACAATGTAATCTTTACGTAAAGGCCAACCAATCCAAGTATCAGGCATTAATATACGTTTAAGACGTGGATGATTTTCATAAGAAATTCCTAACATATCATAAGATTCCCGTTCTTGAAAATCCGCACTTTTCCAAATCCAAAAAATAGATGGTATTTTAGGTTTTTTTCTTGATACAAAAATTTTTATACATATTTCTTCAGGTTGATCTGCATTATTTTGTACTTTTGTAAAATGATATACACTAGCTAGTAATCCACCGGGCGCTACATCATAAGCACATTGAGAACGAAGATAGTTAAAACCATAAGCATATAAAGCAACCGCTATAGAAAGCCAATTTTCAGATTTAATTTGTAAAATTTCTACACCTTGATAATCAAAACCTAAAGGTCGATGAGCTAAGTTATGTTTTACTAACCAAGTAGATAATCGCCCTTGTCTTTTAGTAGTATAATAATCTACGTAAGTATTTAACATATTTAAGTTTTAAAAATTTTTTATTTATTTCGAATATTTTCTTCATTATTCTCTTTCTCTAACAAAAAAATTAAATTTTTATTTTTTTCATTTTCTAAAGTTGAATTAAATTTAGATTTAGAAAATTGAGGATATAATTGTTTATTAGATTGTACGGCACTAATAGTAGTTGATACCAAATTAAATTTATGATTTAATGTTAAATATCTCTTTCCTTGTTTAAATTTATCTTTATCTTTATACGTCTCTCGGGCTATCTTCTTACGAAGCTTTATTATAGCATCTATAATAGCTTCCGGTCTTGGTGGACAACCAGGTAGATAAATATCTACAGGGATTAACTTATCTACTCCACGAACTGTACTATAAGAATCTGTACTAAACATACCTCCTGTAATAGTACATGCTCCCATAGCAATTACATATTTAGGCTCAGGCATTTGCTCATATAATCTTATCAAAGACGGTGCCATTTTCATAGTTATAGTACCAGCTGTTATTATAAGATCTGCCTGTCTTGGACTAGACCTTGGAACTAAACCATAACGATCAAAATCAAAACGCGAGCCAATTAATGAAGCAAATTCAATGAAACAACAACTAGTACCATAAAGAAGTGGCCATAGACTTGAAAGTCTAGCCCAATTTGAAAAATCATTAAAAGTGGTTAAAATAATTGAATTTGCGTTTTCTGTATTAGAAAGTGAATCTGAAAGTGGCTTCATCAAATTATTAATTTGATTTTCATACTCGTAATTGTCAAAATTTAGGACCATTCTAGTGCTCCCTTGCGCCATGCGTAGACCAAACCAATAATCAAAATGGATAGAAAGACTAAAGCTTCAATGAAAGAAATGAGTCCTAATTCGTTGAAACTCATAGCCCAAGGATAGAGAAATATTGTTTCTATATCAAAAATAACGAAAACTAGAGCGAACATATAATAACGAATTTGAAACTGAATCCAAGCATCGCCCATTGGTTCTATACCCGATTCATAGCTAGTCAATTTTTCTGGTCCTTCATTATTATCATCGACAGGTCTTAAAATCTTGGAGATGGAAAAAGTTAATATAGGAATAGAACTGGCTATTAATAAAAAAATAAAAAACGAATTATATTTAGGTAATAAAAACATGAATATACTACTCCTGTAAAATAAAAAACTAAATTTTTTTAAAATAAAAAAAATAATTTAATAGATTGAATATATTTTTTATTTATATATATATATAAATAAAAAAATATATTCAATTAAAAATAATTCAAATATTTAATATTTAAATAATTTAGGGCTATACGGATTTGAACCGTAGACAATCTCGGTAAAATAGTTAAAAATATTTATTTTAAATTTACTTATAACTATTTTAGGAACCCAACATGCAGTTTTTATTGCATTGGGCTCTTTTATCAACTAAAAATAAATTTAGTTAGTTTGCTATCCTTTTTTTATTAAATAATAAGATAGCTCCGTGTGCTTAAATTTTTTTTTTAGGTAATCCCAAAGTTTGAAAAAAAAATTTAATTTGACATAGGTTTGCTTAATTTAGCATGGATTTACTCAGAATGAATTTCTATTACTTGCATATTTTTAAACTTTATACACCTTAAAGTTTATCAAGTAAAAAACTAGAATATCTCGAGGTCCTCGTACTATCCTCATCATGCTCAGCATTGAATAATTTTCAATTTTACCATATCAACTAAAAGAAAGAGAAAGTTCAATTTGGAATAAATTGAACTTTCTCTTTTTGTCATGCTATCGTTCTGTTATTCTGTTATATTTAGTATAACAGTAAGACAAAATATTTCACAAAATAAAATTTATTGTGAATCGTATAACTCGATAAATTTTTTAAAAGCATTGGCGCACGTGTAAACGAGGTGCTCTACCGCTGAGCTATAGCCCTTATCATTCTCTTGAAGTAAGTAGAATATATTATATATGTAAACTATATATAACATAATTTCTTTTTTTTGTCAAGATAATTATTTAAATAAAATATTTTTTTAAAATTTCAGATATTTTTTGAATATATTAATAAAAATCTTGCTTATATGTTAACATATGAGTTAAGATAATAAATAATAGCCTACTTAACTCAGTGGTTTAGAGTATCGCTTTCATACGGCGAGAGTCATTGGTTCAAATCCAATAGTAGGTAAATGGAAATATTTAATAAATAAACGCAATGGCATATAAATTATATACCATTGAGTTCGACAAATTTAAAAGTTTTAGGAAATAGCTTCAATAGCTTCTACGCGTGCTTTTGCTCTCTTCAAAGTTAAATTAGCTTCAATAGCTTGTTTTCGACCGTCCGCCTGAGATAATTTAGTTTGAGCTATCTGAAAAGCTTCTTGAGCCTCTTGCAAATTTATTTCATTAGCTTTTTCTGCTTCATTCACCAGAATGGTCATCCGATTGTTGTCTATCATAGCAAAACCGCCCATTAATGCCATAGTAGACCATTTTTCATTAAGTCGTATTTTTATAATGCCTATATCTAAGGCTGTCAAAAGTGGCGCATGATTAGGTAATATACCAATTCGGCCACTATTTGTAGATAAAATAATTTCTTGTACTTCGGAATTCCAAACAATGCGGTTTGGGGCCATTACACGGAGATTTAGAGTCATTTTTAATTAATTCTCCACTTGTAAAGTAGCAGCCTTTGCAATAGCTTCATCAATATTACCAACCAAATAAAAAGCTTGTTCAGGAAAACTATCTAATTCTCCAGAAAGAATCATTTGAAAACCTTTAATGGTTTCAATAAGACTAACATATTTACCTGGAGAGCCTGTAAATACTTCTGCTACGAAAAAAGGTTGTGATAAAAAACGTTCAATTTTTCGTGCTCTTGCCACAGTTAATCTATCTTCCTCCGACAATTCATCAAGTCCAAGAATAGCTATGATATCTTGTAGTTCTTTATAACGTTGTAATGTTTGTTTAACTCCCTGTGCTATTTCATAATGTTCTTCGCCTACAATCCAAGGTTGAAGCATAGTTGAAGTTGAGTCTAAAGGATCCACTGCTGGATAAATACCTTTGGCTGCTAATCCTCTTGATAATACAGTAGTTGCATCTAGATGTGCAAAAGTTGTAGCAGGAGCTGGATCAGTTAAATCATCTGCAGGTACATAAACTGCTTGAATTGAAGTAATAGAACCTTCTTTCGTTGAAGTTATTCTTTCTTGTAAAGTACCCATTTCCGTACTTAAAGTTGGTTGATAACCTACGGCAGATGGCATTCTACCTAACAAAGCAGACACTTCTGAACCGGCTTGAACGAAACGAAAAATATTATCAATAAATAAAAGTACATCTTGTTTATTAACATCCCTGAAATACTCAGCCATTGTTAAAGCAGTTAACCCTACCCTCATACGAGCTCCAGGTGGTTCATTCATTTGACCATAAACTAAAGCTACTTTCGATTCTGAAATATTTTCTTCATTAATTACTTTCGACTCTTTCATTTCCATGTAAAGATCATTTCCTTCGCGAGTACGTTCCCCGACCCCACCAAATACGGATACACCACCATGTGCTTTAGCAATATTATTAATCAATTCCATAATCAGTACGGTTTTTCCTACACCAGCTCCACCAAATAATCCAATTTTTCCACCACGTCGATAAGGAGCTAAAAGATCTACTACTTTAATTCCTGTTTCAAAAATAGATAATTTAGTATCTAATTGCGTAAAAGCTGGGGCAGATCTATGAATGGGAAAAGTTGTACTAGCATCTACAGGACCAAGATTATCCACAGTTTCTCCCAAAACATTAAAAATACGCCCAAGAGTAGCTTCTCCGACTGGAACACTCAATGGAGCTCCCGTATCAATAACTTGCATTCCTCTCATTAAGCCATCTGTTGCACTCATAGCAACAGCGCGAACTTTATTATTTCCTAGTAATTGTTGTACTTCACAAGTAACATTAATTTCTTGACCTGCTGTATTTTGACCTTCAACTATTAGAGAATTATAAATATTCGGCATTTTGCCTGGGGAGAAAGTAACGTCTAAGACAGGACCAATAATTTGAGTAATACGCCCTAGATTTTTAGCAATGAGTGTTGAAGTACCAAAAGTACGAGAATCTGTTTTCATAAAATTTAGAAGTAATAAATTAGTCGTTGATTATATTGAATTTAGTATCAATTCGATCATTTAATTATTGAATAAAACTATTAACTTTAACTAATTATATAGAATTAGATATAAGCATATCAGATTAGAAAAATAGAGAAAAATATATTTTTTAGAATCTTGAAATAAAAATAAATAATAGATATATTTAAATCTTTTTTTTTTTCATTTCTCAATCCTAATATCGCCTAATGTGGTCTCAAATAGATTTTATTTTTATTAATTAGTTTAACATTCAAAAGATTCGTAGGTCAATGCCTACACAAATAAATTTTATTTACTAGAAATAATCTGAGTTGCATCAAATGTTAAAAATAATATACAATGATACTGTTTTGTTATATTAAAATAACTTTGTCTAAAGATAGACAAAATTAAATATCAAAGACATTTTTATAAAATTAAAAAAGTTTTTGTCGAGCAGACCTCATCCTTGCAAGAGTTATCAATTGAGTTGTAGGGAGGGACCTATGTCACCACAAACGGAGACTAAAGCAGGTGTTGGATTCAAAGCTGGTGTTAAAGATTACAGATTAACTTATTACACTCCAGATTATCAGACTAAAGAAACGGATATTTTAGCAGCATTTCGAATGACTCCCCAGCCAGGAGTACCGGCTGAAGAAGCAGGAGCTGCGGTAGCTGCTGAATCTTCTACGGGTACATGGACTACCGTTTGGACTGACGGCCTTACCAGTCTTGATCGTTATAAAGGACGATGCTATGATATTGAAGCAGTTCCTGGAGAAGATAATCAATATATTGCTTATGTTGCTTACCCATTAGATTTATTTGAAGAAGGTTCTGTTACCAATTTATTTACTTCTATTGTTGGTAATGTTTTCGGATTTAAAGCTTTACGAGCTTTACGTCTGGAAGATTTACGTATTCCTCCAGCTTATTCCAAAACTTTTCAAGGCCCACCTCACGGTATTCAAGTCGAGAGAGACAAATTAAATAAATATGGTCGTCCATTATTAGGATGCACTATTAAGCCAAAGTTAGGTTTATCTGCTAAAAACTATGGTAGAGCTGTATATGAATGTCTTCGTGGCGGACTTGATTTTACGAAGGATGATGAAAATGTAAATTCACAACCTTTTATGCGTTGGAGAGATCGTTTTTTATTTGTAGCTGAAGCTATATATAAATCTCAAGCTGAAACAGGTGAAATTAAAGGACATTATTTAAATGCTACCGCAGGTACATGCGAAGAAATGATGAAAAGAGCTTACTTTGCTAGAGAATTGGGTATGCCTATTGTTATGCACGATTATCTAACAGGTGGTTTTACTGCAAATACTAGTTTAGCTCATTATTGTCGTGATAATGGCTTGCTCCTTCATATTCACCGTGCAATGCATGCAGTCATTGATCGACAAAAAAATCATGGCATGCATTTCCGTGTATTAGCTAAGGCATTGCGTTTATCCGGTGGAGATCATATTCATGCTGGTACTGTAGTAGGTAAACTTGAAGGAGAACGTCAAGTAACTTTAGGGTTTGTTGATCTACTTCGTGATGATTATATCGAGAAAGATAGAAGTCGTGGTATTTACTTCACCCAAGACTGGGTCTCTCTACCAGGTATTTTACCAGTAGCTTCTGGTGGTATCCACGTTTGGCATATGCCGGCATTAACTGAAATCTTTGGAGATGATTCTGTATTACAGTTTGGTGGAGGAACTTTAGGTCACCCTTGGGGTAATGCACCTGGTGCAGTTGCCAATAGAGTTGCTTTAGAAGCCTGTGTACAAGCTCGTAATGAAGGACGTGATCTTGCTCGTGAAGGTAATGAAGTTATTCGTGAAGCTGCCAAATGGAGTCCTGAATTATCTGCGGCTTGTGAAGTTTGGAAAGAAATTAAATTTGAGTTTGAGACAATTGATACTGTATAATTTAAAGTTTTTTTTTTTTTAACGTTTATTACTATCTAATAAATTGTTGAATTTAGTTAAATAAAAAAAACTAATAAATTAATGATAGGTAGAAAAATAGATATATTTTTCTACTTGTTATTAATTAGATATTTTAATTTAGTTTATTTATAAATAAACTAAATTAAAATATCTAATTAATAATATTTTTAAAGGTTTTGTAGCTCAGTGGATTAGAGCGTATGGTTCCGAACCATGAAGTCAAGGGTTCAAATCCCTTCTAAACCATTAAATGAATAAAATTCAGTCAAACTTTATTCATTTATGTTAAAAATTAATTATCTATATATATTAAAATTAAATAAAAAAAAAAGTTTAATATTATTAATTATTAGAAAATATTAATTATATATAAATATATATTATAACTATTCATGTTAACTATTAATGTGACAGAATTCCATAAAAAATACTAACTATGTCTTTAATGAATTGGTTTGAAGATAAACGCCGATTTGGTGGGTTAATTGGAGCTTCTATCGAAAAAGCTACAAAAGGATATATTCTTAATGAAAGAAAAAGACTTAAAGTTAATACTACTAACGGGCTATGGACTCGATGTGATAATTGTGAAAATATTCTTTATGTTAGATTCTTGAAACAAAACAAATATATTTGTGAAGAGTGTGGATATCATTTACAAATAAATAGTACAGAAAGAATTGAACTTTTAATTGATCGTGGAACTTGGCAACCTATGGATGAAGATATGGTTGCTCAAGATGTTCTCAAATTTTCTGATGAAGATTCTTATAAAAGTCGTGTTCTTTTCTATCAAAAAAGAACAGGTTTGACTGATGCTATTCAAACAGGTATAGGCAAATTAAATAAAAATTTAATTGCTCTTGGAGTTATGGAATTTCAATTTATGGGAGGTAGTATGGGTTCCGTAGTGGGTGAGAAAATAACTCGTCTTATTGAATATTCTAGTGAAAAGTCTATCCCATTAATTATTGTATGCTCCTCCGGAGGCGCACGAATGCAAGAAGGAACCTTGAGCTTAATGCAAATGGCTAAAATTTCATCTGTTTTACAAATTCATCAAGTGAGAAAAAAATTACTTTATATAGCTATTCTTACATATCCTACAACTGGCGGAGTTACTGCCAGTTTCGGCATGTTGGGAGATATAATTATTGCCGAACCTAAAGCATATATTGCATTTGCTGGTAAAAGAGTAATTGAACAGACATTACGTCAAAAAATACCATATGGTTTTCAAGTTGCTGAATCTTTATTCGATCATGGTTTACTTGATTTAATTGTTCCACGTAATCTTCCAAAAGGAGTTTTAAGTAAAATATTGGAGCTTTATGTTTTCGCTGCTTATAAAGAGTGTAATAATTCTTTTTTTTAACTGGAGATTTTTCTAATAAAAATTTTAATTAAATTTTTTTTATTCTTTTTAAATGTTATAATTTTTTTATAGATGCTAAAATTTTCTATATTAATATAATTAGTTTAATCAAATTCTAATCAAAAATGAAATATTTCTTTTTTTTTTAATATAACTAATTTATATTGAAAAACTTTTAAGTAATTATAAAAAATATATATTAACATCTTTAAAAAAAAACTGTATAATTAACTTTTTTTTTTTATAACTATTTTTTTTCACAAACAAAGGTAATTTTTTTATGACAGCTTCTTATTTACCTTCTATTTTTGTCCCTCTAATAGGTTTAGTCTTTCCAGCAATCACAATGGCTTCGTTATTTATATATATTGAACAAGACGAAATAATCTAAAATTTTTATTAAAAAATTAATAGAAATTTTAAATTACTCTTATTTATATTATTCTTCTATTTAACCTACTTCTTATTAACTTCAAATTTATACTTTCTAATAAAAATTTAATTAATAAATATATATATATACATGATATATATATATATATATATATATATATCATGTATATATATCATGTATAGAAATATCTATAGATATATATATATATCTATAGATAGAAATAAAAATGATAAACTCTAATTAAAATTTTAAAATTTATGGTTATAAAAATTTTATCTAAAAAAATAAATATAATGTTTTTATTTTATTTAAATTTAAATAAAATAAAAAAAAAATATATATATATATATATTTTTTTTTTATTTTTTTTTCCAACTAGTAAATATCAATTTAATATAGAAAATTTGTTAGTTTGGCTTTCTTTGCCAGGATATTCTATATATATTTCATCAATTTTTGGGGGAGGTAATTAACTATGAAGCGTGAATCTGAATGGCTTTGGGTAGAGCCTATAATAGGATCTCGACGAATCAGTAATTTTTGTTGGGCATCTATTCTTTTATTCGGCGCATTTGGATTTTTCTCCGTAGGATTTTCCAGTTATTCTGGTAAAGATCTAATACCTTTTTTATCATCTCAACAAATTATTTTTATACCCCAAGGGGTTGTAATGTGTTTTTATGGTATTGCCGGTTTATTTCTCAGTTTCTACTTATGGTGCACAATTCTATGGAATGTGGGTAGTGGTTATAATAAATTTGATAAAAGAGAAAAAATTGTTTCTTTATTTCGTTGGGGATTTCCCGGAGAAAATCGGCGTATTTATATTAACTTTTTCATTAAAGATATACAAGGAATACGTATGGAAGTTCAAGAAGGTATTTATCCTCGGCGTATTCTTTATATGAAAATAAAAGGTCAACAAAATATTCCTTTAACACGTTTTGGAGAGGAATTTACTTTAGGAGAGATAGAAGAAAAAGCGGCAGAATTAGCTCGATTTTTGCGTGTATCTATAGAAGGGTTTTAAAATAAAAAAATTGAAAATTTTTTTCAATTATTTTTAAATTTGTCTACTCAATATAGAATGAAAAAAAACATTAATATTAATGTTTTTACCTGTTTAGCAAATTTTAATTAAATAGTATTTATGAAATCTTATTGCGTACAATTTTATTTTTGGTTATCGAAAACTCCATATCGTTCTTTAGAAAGAGCTTATAAGACGACTAAAAAAATACAATCTATAAAAGAAGATTATTTTTCTTATAAAAATAATAATTTATCTTCAAGACGATCTTGGCAAGCTATAATGTTATATATAAATACAAATTTAAATAGTTGTATATTTATAATATATTGCAGTCTTTTAGAATATAAAATTAGTTTATTTTTTTTCAATATTATAAATAATTTGGTTTTAACTATATTAAAAAATTTGAATTCTCTTTTTTCTAAAGTTATTAATTATTTTTTAGTTTTTATTAAATTTACCCAACAAAATTTCATATTTTCGCAGTTTTTTCTTCTATCTCTCCGTAAAAAAATTCTTAAAATTGTTTTTTTTTTATCACCAAAAAATTTTGTGAATGAAATTAAAAATGAAATAGACAAAATCAGAATTGACTATAAAGAAAAAATTATTAAAATTAAAACTTCTTTCATTTTGACTAATTTAGGAAAGAAAGATTCGAGAAAGATTAAACAGATGAATAAAAAATTAGCTTGGATTGAAGCTAGTTTGAATGACTTAGATACATGGAAGCATTATTATTCTTTTCCTTTTTTTTCTCAAAAAAAAACTTTATATTTCATAGATTTGGAAGAAATTAATGTTACTACAACGGCTTATGAATCTATAGGTCTTCTACCTCGATCAATAACTCGCACCTTATCTGGATTTCAAGCAGAATTAACAGGACAATCAACTTCATTAGTTCTTAAAGATTTTCAAATATTCCGTTATCAGGCATTAGCTTCTGTACAATATATGCTATTTTTATTTTCTTCTCCCTGGGGATTTTCCATTTTTTCTAAAATTTGGTTTTTAGAGCCGTGGCTTAAATTTTGGTGGAATACTTATCAATTTCAAATTTTTATTAATTCTTTTCAACAGGAAATAGCATTAAAACGACTTCAAGAAATAGAAGAACTTATTTGGTTAGATAAAATAATGGTAAATTCCTTGAACGAGATCAAATTATATGATCTTAATATAGAAATTCATAAAAAAACAATTCAGTTGGTTGAGACATATAATGAAAATAATTTAAATACTCTTTTACAGTTATTAACAGATATAATTTATTTTATTACCTTAAGCGCTGTCTTCATTTTAAGCAAACAAAGACTAGCTATTTTAAATTCTTGGATTCAAGAATTATTTTATAGTTTAAGTGATACAATGAAAGCTTTTTTTATTCTTTTATTAACAGATTTATGTATTGGATTTCATTCACCTCATGGTTGGGAAATAGTTATAGGTTCTTTTTTAGAACATTCGGGATTTGCCTATAATAAACATATAATATCTTGTTTTGTTTCAACTTTTCCAGTCATTCTAGATACTGTTTTTAAATATTGGATTTTTCGGCATTTAAATCGTATATCTCCTTCTATCGTAGCAACCTATCATACAATGAATGAATAAAAAATTGAAATTTAATTAGTTTATAATGTGTTAATTATTAGTTAGTTTGTCTATTACTAATATAGAGTAGAATATTTTTGATTTATGATCGTCATTATTATGATGAGCAGAATTATAAATAAGGATCACTAGTTTAGCTAAGTATCCTGCTAATGAATTTTTTGAAAGAGAATGATTAAACTATGCAGAATAAAAATATTAGTTACTGGATAAAGACGTGTGTGATTCAAGCGATTTCGATAATAATCTTGATGAAAATAATAGGTTGGCCATCAATTTCTGAAGCATACCCAATTTTTGCACAACAGGCATATGAAGAACCTCGAGAAGCGACCGGCCGTATTGTATGTGCTAATTGTCATTTGGCTAAAAAGCCCGTGGATATTGAAGTTCCCCAATCCATATTACCAGATACTGTATTTGAGGCTGTCGTCAAAATTCCTTATGATACACAAATTAAACAAGTTCTTGCTAATGGTAAAAAAGGAGCATTAAATGTAGGAGCTGTGCTTATTTTACCCAAAGGATTTGAATTAGCACCTTCAGATCGTATTCCCCCAGAAATGAAAGAGAAAATAGGTAATCTTTATTTTCAATCTTATAGTTCTGATAAGAAAAATATTATTGTAATAGGCCCTATCCCGGGTAAAAAATATAGTGAAATTGTATTTCCGATTCTCTCGCCGGATCCTGCGGTTAATAAAGAAGCAAATTTTCTAAAATATCCTATATATTTAGGTGCTAATAGAGGAAGAGGACAAATTTATCCGGATGGGAGTAAGAGTAACAATACGGTTTATAATTCATCAATTACAGGTAGAGTAAGTAAAGTTTTACGTAAAGAAAAAGGTGGTTATGAAATAACTATTGATAGTTTAGATGGTCGTCAAGTTGTAGATATTGTACCTTCAGGGCCAGAACTTATTATTTCAGAAGGTGAATTAATTAAAGCAGATCAACCTTTGACAAATAATCCTAATGTAGGAGGTTTTGGTCAAGGAGATGCAGAAATAGTACTTCAAGATCAATTACGTATTAAAGGTCTTTTATTCTTTTTTGCATCAGTCATATTAGCACAAATATTTTTGGTGCTTAAAAAAAAACAATTTGAAAAAGTTCAATTAGCAGAAATGAATTTTTAATTTTTAAATAAAAAAAATTAAATTAAAGCGTTTGATTAATAGAATTCTTTTCTATTATGGATTATCATTATAATGAAATTCAATTCAGGTTTTTTATGTTTATATAATATGGTATTAATTTCTTTAGAAATTGAATATTTTGAATATTATTATCTTTTTCCTTTTTTGAAAGAAATATTAAATTATCACGGATATACATTAAAATTTAATTATTTTAAAAATTTGACTCAACAAGCATTAATAAACACATCTCAATTAACTAAATGGAGGTTAATTAGATGGGAGGTAGAAGTTTATAAATATTATGATAAAATCTACTATAAGAATTTTTTTTTAATGATTGTAAAAATGAAAAATAAAAAAATAAAAAATTGTTTTCAATTAGAAATAAAATTTTATATTGACAAATATATTAATAATCAAATTTGTTTATTACTTAAAAGTAATAATTATTATTTCTCTAAAGAAAATTTTTTTTTGAAAAAAGGTGCATATGATGAATATATAGATGAAAATAAAGAGTTACCAAAAAAATACTTTTTATATTTAATTTTTAAATTGATTTTATCTTATAAAAAATGGAAAGCTGATGAATTATATATAAAAATGGCTCATATTGCTTATTGTGAAAATAGAATAGATTTTCCGATTAAACTTTTGAAAATGGCTCGTTTTGAAAAGCAGATTTCTTTTTTTTTATTTAGATTTTCAAAATGAAAATGAAAAGTATGTAGGATTAAGTCATATTTTTATATTTATTACTTTGTTCATTTGAATATTATAGAAAAATTTATTAACAAAAAAAGTTCCATAATAGAAAAATAAGTTATTGGTTTTTTAAATTGAAAATATACTATAAAGTTTTATCCAATAAAACTTTATAGTATATTTTCAATTTAATTATTATTTAAATAACAAAATTAAAAAAAAAAATTTTGTTTAATTAATTATTTTTTTATTTTTTCCTCTAATGTCCCTTTATAATTTACTAATTTTATATATATATATATATGTATATATATATATATACATATATGATTAGAATAAAATTATTATAAAGATGAACCTAATCCAGAATATGAACCATAGAAAAAGATACCTACTAAACCAATTACGAGAGTACCAGCTACAGTACCTATTAACCATAAAGGAATTCTTCCGGTGGTATTTGCCATTATTTATTTTATACTCCCTTTCAATTTCATCTTCGGTCATAACTTGAACAGGAAAAAAGCACAGTTATAAATATTAAAATTTTGAATTCATTCCAAATAAGGCAAAGAATTTGTGTTCTAATTAATTGGAGAAATAATTGGAAAATAAAACAGCTAATACGAAAATCAATAACAAACCCCAATAGAGGCTAGTACGATTTAATTCTACACTTTGTTTGTTTGGGTTTGGTTGTGTCATATCTTCATATTTTAAATAAAGTTTATTATTCAAATTTATCGTTGAATAAATTGCATTGCTGAAATTGATCCTAGGAAAAAAACTGTAGGTACAGCTAGTCCATGAACGGCCAACCACCTAACTGTAAAAATTGGATAAGTTCTATCTATAGTCATTAATACCTCCTAAAAAGATCTAGTAAATTCATCAACTTGTTCTAGTGAATTGAAACGACCAGTAATTAAAGGAACTTCTTGTCGATTTTCTGTAAAATATTCATTTGGCCGAGGGCTTCCAAAAACATCATAGGCCAAACCTGTACTAACAAACAGCCAACCTGCAATAAACAAAGATGGTATAGTTATGCTGTGTATTACCCAATATCGAATACTGGTAATAATATCAGCGAAAGGGCGTTCTCCTGTATTTCCAGACATGTTTAGCTCCATATATATTTTTGTAAAGGCTAGGGAAAATTTTTATAAAATATTTTATTTAGAAAATTTTATAAAATATAGTAAAATGCTTTTTTTTTAGTCTAGCTAGGTTCTCATCATCATATCAAAGATATTTTTAAAGCATACTAAATTAGTATATCTAGGGTTGTCTTAACGCAGCAAGACAAATAAAATAAAAAAACATTAAAAAATTTCAATTTTTTAATATTTTGAAGCAATTTAATTAATTTTTCTTAAATTTATCAATTTATTATGGAAAATAGAACACCTTTTTTAGTATAATATACTAATTTAAATTATTAAAATTTTCTAAATTAAATTATAAATGAAATTAACTATATATATAAATAATCAATATTTTTAACAAAAATAAATGTACTTATGGTGGAATAAATAAAACAATAAATAAAAAATTTCTTTTTTTTCTATTTTCTATATTTTTCTAGTCTAATTCTAATATTATTAATATAATCAAATACTAGTTAAATTTTGATCAAATTTTTGTGGAAGATATAATTTCTACAGACAAAAATAGTGACAGAATTAGTTGAATCTGCTACTACGAAAAAAGAATTGAATAAAAGAAATTCAATGTTATATTTATAATAACTAAAAGTATGTTCAATTAATAAAATTTTAATCAATAAAGAATTTAGGTAATTGTTTTACAAACGATGTATACTAAATTTGTTATATTATCATTAGGAATTTTCTCATGCTTACTATAATCAGTTATTTCGTATTTTTGTTTGCTGCCTTAGTTTTAGCTTTAGTTTTATTTATTGGTTTGAACAAACTACAACTTATCTAGAAAACTATAACAAGATAAATTTTGAGGTCCGATCAATTTCATTGTATTTCTCGAATAAAATTCGAGATTAATAATAATTTTAGTTAGTTTTTAACTTAAATATTATTTTAATTAAATAAAAAATGGTTGAAGCATTGCTATCTGGAATTGTACTAGGGTTAATTCCAATAACTTTAGCTGGATTATTCGCAACCGCCTACTTACAATATCGACGTGGTGATCAATTAGATCTTTAATTTTATAATTTACTTTCAAATATTCTCACAATCACGCTCTGTAGGATTTGAACCTACGACATCAGGTTTTGGAGACCTGCGTTCTACCGAGCTGAACTAAGAGCGCTTATTTAGATAAAATTTGTAATAATAAGTAATAGTAAATTCTATTTTTAATAATAATTTATAATAAGAAAGAAAGTATTTTAAAGTTATTAATTTAATATAAATAATTTTATTATCTATATTTTTTTGGGTAGGGATGACAGGATTCGAACCTGCGACATTTTGTACCCAAAACAAACGCGCTACCAAACTGCGCTACATCCCTCCCATTATTCATTATTTATTCATAATTAATTATATCTTATTGATTACGCTTTTTCTATACTTTCTATTAATATCATATTTCTCAATAAAATTTAGATATACTAAAATTATTTGAAAATAGTTATAAAATTTGAAAAAAAAAATATATATATATATATATTGTGTATATTGTGTATATGGAAATAAACTTTTATATATAACTATTTCATTTTTGAAAAAAAGTATTTGGAGAGATAAAAGAAATTTGATCAAATAAAAAAATATAAAGTAAAATTTTAATTAATTTGTTTTTTCTTGAAAATTTATTGAGAAATATAACAAACATTACTAGTTTATTTAAAAATTTGGAAATATATATATATATATATTATAAGGAGACTTACAATGCAAGATGTAAAAACGTATCTTTCTACAGCCCCTGTATTAGCTACTTTATGGTCTGGATTTTTAGCCGGTTTATTAATAGAAATTAATCGTTTTTTCCCAGATGCTTTAATTCTTCCTTTCTTTTAAATAAAATATATTTTTATATAAAAGGAAAAATTTAGATTAATAATAATAGTTTTTCAGTTTTTTATTATTATTATTATAATCCACCAAAAAATTTAAAATTAATTGCTAATTTTTTAAATAAATTTTATAAATTTTAGAGATTCAATATTTGAAATAGATAGTATTATGGCTAAAAATAAAGATGTGAGAGTAACAATTACTTTAGAATGTACTAATTGTGCTCAAAATAATGAAAAAAAAAAATTAGGTATTTCTAGATATACTACTCAAAAAAATCGTCGTAATACGCCTATTCGATTAGAATTAAAAAAATTTTGTTCTTATTGCAATAAGCATACTATTCACAAAGAAATAAAGAAATAAGTAGTTTTTATGAAACAAGCTATAAATAAGTCTAATCGATCTTCTCGTAGACGTTTACCACCAATTAGATCTGGAGAAATTATTGATTATAAAAATATAAATTTACTTCGTAGATTCATAAGTGAACAGGGAAAAATTTTATCTAGACGAATGAATAGATTAACTTCAAAACAACAGCGTTTAATGACTATTGCTATTAAAAGAGCTCGTGTTTTAGCTTTATTACCTTTTCTAAATAATGAAAATTAATTTAAAATTTTAATTTATTTTTACTAAAATTTTCTGTATTTTTTACAATTTTTTCTTTGATAATTTATTAACTTCCCTGGAGCAATCGGATTCCAGGGAAGGTTTTTTATTTATTACTTTTTTCTCCCTAAATTCATCCTCCAATTCAATTATTCCCTAATTTTTTTTAATATTGTGGAAAAACAATCGTGATCTAGTAAAGCTATTTGCGCAAGTATTTTTCTATTCAAAAGTACTTTATTTTTATATAAAATTTGAATCAATTTGTTATAAGAAATTCCATCATTTTGGGCCGCTGCATTAATTCGAGTAATCCATAATCGACGAAGATTTCTCTTTCGTTTATTTCTATCTCTATAAGAAGAAGTTAAAGCTCGCATTCCTTGTTGATTGGCTGTCCGAAATAGTTTTGAATGAGCTCCCTGAAATCCCCTTGTAAGTGTAAAAATATTTTTTCGTCGTTTTCGAGCTACATATCCACGTTTAACTCTAGTCATTAATGTCTACTCTCATAAATTACTGATTGATTTTTATTAAGGAATAAAAAAATTATTTTTTTATTTATCTTTTATTATTTGCATCATCGATAGGAAAAGTTAATTAAAAATAAGAAGAATAATTTTTATTTTATTTATTCTATTTTTCATATAATTTTCCTAAAATAACAAAATAAAATGAAATATTTATATACTTTAATTTAATTATTACTATCTTTTTCAATTATAAAAAAACAAACATATATATCTATTTATATATATATATTTTTTTTTATTTATTAAAAATAAAAACTAATTTTTCTGGTGTAGAAAATAAAAATTTTAATGGCTTTTGCTATTTTAACCTTCCTAACCATAATTTATTCAAGTTAAGAACTTTCTTCTTATTCGCAAAAGAATAGGACCTTGAAATAAGATAAATAATGGATTCCATTGTTTCTATGACTTTTTCCTCAATGGGGAGGTCCTCTCTATATACCGGAGCTTTTTAAATTGAACAATGATATTTGTAATTTCTATAATTATCAACTTTTAGCTTTATTTTATTAACCAAATAAAAAAAGTTATGAAATCAAAAACTTTTTTATCTAGTAACGATATGTTATTTTGATAGTTTGCTGGTCAGCTAACCTTATTAATCCATTTTTTAAATCATACAAATATTTTTATAATAAAAATTTTATTGTATTTTTCTTCGCTTAATACTTCTCTAATAAAATTAATAGTATTGAAAATTTGCTTTTCTATCTTACATTAAAATGATTGGATTTACACCAATAAAAGTCATAAATTTTATTTATTTATTAGATAAATAATAGATTAATAATTTGGAAAATAAAGGGTTCTTCTGCTATATTGAACTTTCATTATTATCTAGAATTTTCTAATCATAACAAGTCGCACATACACTCTAGTACAAACTCCTCTTCGTTGAGGACATCCACGAAGGGCTGGAGATTTTGTTCTATTTTCTATCGGTTGTCTTCGATTTCTAATTAATTGTTGAATAGTAGGCATTTCAAATTATATGCAGAATTTATTGGTTTAAATTAATTTTAACCAGAAAAATACAATATGAAAATTTTAATATATTTAAAATTTATGTAAATATATATATATATCCAATAAATTTTGAGTTCAATTTTAAATAAAAAAGAAATTATTTAAAAATTTAAGTATTTTCTATTGCTACAAGATCCACTATGCCATAATTTTTAGCTTCTTTAGCTGACATAAAAACATCTCTTTCCATATCTTCAGAAATAACCCATAAAGGTTTACCTATTCTCTGTACATAAACCCGAGTAATGTAATCACGAAGTTTTAATACCTCTTCCGCTTCCATCATACATTCACCTGCCTGACCATCATAATAAGAACTAGCAGGTTGATGAATCATTACCCTAATTGAAAATTTGATATAAAAAACTTTATGAACTGTACAAACATCTTTTTATTGTATACAGCTCTAAAAATAAAATAATAAAATATTTGAAAAAAATATATATATAGATTTATTTAAATAAAAAAAATTTAATATAATTAGCTATTTAAAATTTTATATACCATTTTTCTTTTGTTAAATACTATTATGGTTCTGTTATTTTATATTTTTCTCCATAAAATAATGCCAAAGTTTTTTCTAATATGGCTAAATTATAATTTAACTAAAATTTAAAGTTTTTATTTTTCTATTTTCTGGTTAACAGGAAAGAAAAGAAAATAATATTTATAACACTGAAATAAATAAAAAATTTTAATTCATTATCTTGATATTCAATATTTTTTTTCTTAATTATCTTATCAAGCTTTTAATGTCATGCTATTCTCATCTTTTAATAAGAGATTTACACATTTTTCTATTAATTAAAGAAAAATCAAATATTGGCGCAAAGCGTGAGGTAACGCTATACGTTTAGTAATTTCACCCCCGGTCAAAATAGATGATCCCATGGAAGCTGCTAATCCCATACAAATTGTATGAACATCTGGAACTACAAATTGCATAGCATCATAAACAGATATTCCAGCTAAAACAGCTCCACCAGGAGAGTTAATATATAAATACATATCTTTACTTTCATCTTCTCCATTTAAATACATCATAATTCCAATGAGTTGGTTTGCAATTTCATCGTCTACATGTTGACCTAAAAAAAGTAATCTTTCTCGATAAAGTCGATTGTTACAATAAAATTTAATAAGTTAATTTTTTTATATAACTGTACTAGCTTTTTCTATTTGCCCAACACAGTTTAAGCAATTGAAAAAATATTATTAGTCGCTTTTTTAAAATGAAATATTTTATATATACGTTTCTTTTTTCAAAAATATTTTTAATATTTAATATTATAATTATAACTTTATTTAATAGTCTAAGTTCGTTATTTATAACAACATATTAAACAATTCGTTTTTTAATATATTTGTCAAATACAAATAATATATATATATATATTTTTTTTTTATTTAAAATATTTGTATATTTTATATATTTTTCTTCCTTACAAACGGTCCTTAGTAATATCTTTAGGTTCATAATCTACTTCGATAAAATTTAGTCAAGTCTTACTTACATATAAAAGTAAGTTTGTTGCTTTTCTATAAATTTTCAAGATAAAACTTTTAATAATTAAAATTGTAATCTTAATCTTCAACGAAGTTTAAATTTTTATTTTTTGATTTACTAACCATAGAAAAGATAAATAAATAAACCTTTTTACTTAATAAAAATTTTTATTAAAATATTATGTCATGCTATTAAAACTTTAACAATTTATTAAGTTTAAAATGAAATAAAAACATCTAGATTATTTTGGATAATTAAAAAAAGATGATGGATAATTTCCATAAAACCAAATATGTTTAATAAATACACTATACGTCGATCCAAACAGCGTCTTCCTCTCCTGGAAGCCTGAAGGGCACTTTGGGAACACCAATGGGCATTTTTTTTATTCGAAATGAGGGTAAGACAGCGCTTGGGATGAAGAGAGGGAGAAAAATAAGTAGCTAATAAATAAAAAATTAGTTTATAATATTATTAAGAAGATTCTATTATATTTTTTTAATAATATTGTCATTATTATATATAAATTAATAATTATATTATATATAGTTTTATAAAAAAAAAAAATTTTATTAAAATTAAATTTTTCTTTATCAGTTTAAATTTTACTTTCTTATAATATACTTATCAATTTAATGCAAAAAAGTTACGTAGTTTCTAATTCTCTTTGAGAAAGGGGTATTTCCATGGGTTTGCCTTGGTATCGTGTTCATACTGTTGTATTAAACGATCCTGGTCGTTTAATTGCTGTACATTTAATGCATACAGCTTTAGTTTCTGGCTGGGCTGGTTCTATGGCCTTATATGAATTAGCTGTTTTTGATCCTTCGGATCCTATCCTCGATCCAATGTGGAGACAAGGTATGTTTGTTATACCTTTTATGACTCGTCTAGGAATAACAAAATCTTGGGGAGGTTGGAGTATTACTGGAGAAACTGTAAATAATGCAGGTATTTGGAGTTATGAAGGTGTAGCTGCAGTACATATTGTATTATCAGGTTTATTATTTTTAGCAGCAATCTGGCATTGGGTATATTGGGATTTAGAGCTGTTTCGTGATGAACGTACAGGAAAGCCTTCTTTAGATTTGCCTAAAATTTTTGGGATTCATTTATTTTTAGCAGGAGTTCTTTGTTTCGCATTTGGAGCTTTTCATGTAACAGGTTTATTTGGTCCTGGTATATGGGTATCCGATCCTTACGGATTAACTGGAAAAGTTCAACCTGTAGTTCCAGCTTGGGGAGCTGAAGGTTTTGATCCTTTCGTTCCAGGAGGAATAGCTTCCCATCATATTGCAGCAGGTATTTTAGGTATACTGGCAGGTTTATTTCATCTCAGTGTTCGCCCTCCTCAACGATTATATAAAGGATTACGTATGGGGAATGTTGAAACTGTTTTATCTAGCAGTATTGCTGCCGTATTTTTTGCCGCTTTTGTTGTCGCTGGGACTATGTGGTATGGTTCTGCTGCAACTCCAGTAGAATTATTCGGTCCTACTCGTTATCAGTGGGATCAAGGATTTTTTCAACAAGAAATAGATCGAAGAGTTCGTGCTAGTAAAAATGAAAATTTTAGTTTATCTGAAGCTTGGTCTAAAATTCCAGAAAAATTAGCTTTTTATGATTATATTGGTAATAACCCAGCCAAAGGTGGATTATTCAGAGCAGGTGCTATGGACAGTGGAGATGGAATAGCTGTTGGATGGTTAGGCCATGCTGTTTTTAAAGATCGAGAAGGACATGAACTATTTGTTCGCCGTATGCCAACTTTCTTCGAAACTTTTCCAGTAGTTTTGGTAGATGAAGAAGGAATTGTTAGAGCTGATGTCCCATTCAGAAGAGCTGAATCTAAATACAGTGTTGAACAGGTTGGTGTAATTGTCGAGTTCTATGGTGGTGAACTTAACGGAGTAAGCTTTAGTGATCCAGCCACAGTAAAAAAATATGCTAGACGTTCTCAACTAGGCGAAATTTTTGAATTTGATCGTGCTACTTTAAAATCAGATGGTGTTTTTCGTAGTAGTCCAAGAGGTTGGTTTACTTTCGGCCATGCTACATTCGCCCTCCTTTTTTTCTTCGGTCATATTTGGCACGGTGCCAGAACCTTATTTAGAGACGTTTTTGCTGGTATTGATCCAGACCTAGATGCACAAGTAGAATTTGGGGCGTTCCAAAAATTGGGAGACCCTACTACTAAAAGACAAATAGTTTAAATCAATTTAATAGGGTTTTTTCTATCTTTTTCAATAAAAAAAAATAAATTTAATTTAATAAAAAAAATTGTATATGTATCCATATACAATTTTTCTCAAAAAATTTGAAGAAAATATATTTTCAATTAGTACGAAAGCTATCTCCATACTTCTCACTCATAATAAAATCTATGGAAGCATTGGTTTATACATTTTTATTGGTAGGTACTTTAGGAATAATTTTTTTCGCTATCTTCTTCCGTGAACCACCCAAAATTCAAACTAAAGGAAAAAAATAAATTTTTTTTTTAAGTTTATTTACTTTTTAATGAAAATAAAAAAAATTACGTACCTTCCCTAAGAGAAAGGGAAGGTTTTCAATAATTAATTTAATCTTCATGTTCTTCAAAAGGATCTCTAAGGTCTTTAGAAGGTTGCCCGAATGCTGTATAGAGAGCATAACCAGTAAAACTCACAAGTGAACACGAGATAAATATAGTGACTAGTATTGCAGTTTCCATTTTTAAGTGATTCCAAAATAATGGTTTATTTTCAATTACTATAATAATACACAAAGTTAACAAATCTCAACTAATGTAATAAAATTTTATGGCTACACAAATTATTGATGATAATCCTAAAACAAAAGGAAAACGGAGTGGTTTGGGAGATATATTAAAACCACTTAACTCAGAATATGGAAAAGTTGCTCCTGGATGGGGTACAACACCTTTAATGGGTATTGCAATGGCATTGTTTGCAATTTTTTTAGTTATTATTCTTGAACTCTATAATTCTTCCGTATTATTAGATGGAGTTCCTGTAAGTTGGTAATAACTTAGAAAAGTTCAATAAATTTTTTTTTATTTTTTATTGAACTTTCCTAAGTTATTATTTTTTTTTCTAAAAAAAGTTCGTTTTATATATTTAAGGTAGTTTAATCGTGTAATCAATTAATTAAAGGGATTTATGAATTATGGGTGTGCGGTTTGTCGAGATAAATAAAATTTGAAAATACAAAATAATTTGTTAGTCTTAAAAAAAAGATTATTTAATTTTATTAATTGTTATGAATGAAACATTTAAAGCATAAAATTTAATTAAAATATTAGTAAATATTTTTTTATTAAAATTAAACTATGATTAATTTTTTTTAATTTGCTAGTGAAATTTCGTTATTCTAGTTTTCTATTTGATTAAATTTCAAAATGGTTAAAAAAAAATATTTACTTGTTATATAGATTTTTTAGTCATCGGAATATAGTAAAAATCTAAAGTTTAGGTATAATTATTAAATTTTGAACAAAAAAATCTTTATAAAATTGTTATTAATAGTATTGATTGGAAAGACAAAATTTAAAGTAAAAGATTACTCAGGAAGAGCCGTTAATATAACTAAAGACAAAGCAAACTTGAGATAAAATAATAAAAAATTTTATATATGTATATAAATATATATTTTAATTTTTTTTATATTTAAGCCGTATGAAAAGAAGGTATCATTTACGGTTTTTAGGGAAGAAATACATAAAAGTTTATCTATCGCAATAGAGTATATGATTGGTTTGAAGAACGTCTTGAAATTCAGGCAATTGCAGATGATATTACTAGTAAGTATGTACCCCCTCATGTAAATATTTTCTATTGCTTAGGAGGTATTACCTTAACTTGTTTTTTAGTGCAGGTAGCAACCGGATTTGCTATGACTTTCTATTATCGTCCAACAGTTAGTGAAGCTTTTGCGTCTGTTCAATATATTATGACCGAAGTTAATTTTGGTTGGTTAATCCGATCAGTTCATCGATGGTCAGCAAGTATGATGGTTTTAATGATGATTTTACATATATTTCGTGTTTATTTAACGGGAGGCTTTAAAAAACCTCGTGAATTAACTTGGGTTACTGGTGTTATTTTAGCAGTATTAACAGTTTCATCCGGTGTAACTGGCTATTCTTTACCTTGGGATCAAATTGGTTACTGGGCCGTTAAAATCGTAACAGGTGTACCTGATGCTATTCCTCTTATAGGATCTCCATTGGTTGAATTATTACGGGGAAGTGTTAGTGTAGGTCAATCTACATTAACTCGGTTTTATAGTTTACATACTTTCGTATTACCTCTTTTAACTGCAGTTTTCATGTTAATGCATTTTTTGATGATCCGTAAACAAGGTATTTCCGGTCCTTTATAAATTATTAGAATATAATTTTGATAAAAGTTTAATTTATAGGAATTTTTTTACTGTTGAAAAAATTCCTATAAATTAAACTTATTCACTGCCATAAATTTTTTATTAGTATAAGTCTTTAAAAAATTTAATGGATTTTTTATATTTTATTCAAAAATTCTATCTGAATATTTGAATAAAATGTATGTTTATTTTTTGAGATAAATTTAATTATGGGAGTGTGTGACTTGAATTAATTATTCAATTTTATAGATTTTTGATCTATCACATTAAAATTAAGATGTGTTGTTATCCCAAATTACTTAAAACAAAATAAAAAACTTGGGTAAAATTTTCAATTTGTTCTAAATAAAAAGTTTTCTATAATCTAATATCTAATAAAAGGCTTTGTAAAATTTAATAAATAAAAATAAATATATCTATTAAATTTATATATATTTATTAATATGATAAAAAACTTTATTCATTTCTTTTAGGTTTTTAAATATAAGTTAATCATGGAAGTAAAAGAAAGATTTGATGAAAAAAAAAAATGAATATATTAACAAGTTAATTTTAAATAAGTATAAAATTTTCAAGTTATTAGAAACTAGAACTTATGAAGAATGAGACAATCCAAAAATAATATTAATAATAATATTAGTTATTATCAAAAAGAAAAAATGTATACTTGGATTTTGAACTTTTTTTAATTAAATAAAATTATTTAATATAGTAAATTTATATAAAAAAACTAATTAAATAATTTTTGGCTTTAGATAAAAATAGTTTGAGTTGGATGAATAAAAAATTCATGTCCAATTCTTTAGGGGGACTATTCTTTTATGAATAACCTATCGCAATAACAAAAAAACCCGATTTAAGTGACCCTATATTGCGTGCTAAATTAGCTAAAGGTATGGGACATAATTATTATGGGGAACCTGCTTGGCCCAATGATCTTTTATATATTTTTCCAGTAGTTATTCTAGGTACTATCGCATGTAGTGTAGGTTTAGCCGTCCTAGAACCTTCTATGATTGGTGAGCCAGCAAACCCTTTTGCAACTCCCTTGGAAATATTACCTGAATGGTATTTTTTCCCCGTTTTTCAAATACTTCGTACAGTTCCCAACAAATTATTAGGTGTTCTTCTAATGGCTGCAGTACCTGCAGGATTATTAACAGTACCTTTTTCAGAAAATGTGAATAAATTTCAAAATCCTTTTCGTCGTCCAGTAGCAACAACAGTTTTTTTAATTGGCACTGCTATATCTCTCTGGTTAGGTATCGGAGCAGCTCTACCTATTGATAAATCATTAACGTTAGGTCTTTTTTGAAATATTATTAGATTAGTCGCTTAATGTAATTAGTTAATATTTCTAGATACGTTATTCTAAAGTAATGTATCTAGAAATATTAACTAATTACTAAACAATTAAATTTATTTCAAACTTCTATAATAAATACTAAATTCAAAGATATTTTTAATTTAATTAAAGGTATTTTTAAATAAATTTATTAAACTTTTTTTTACCATTCTTTTTTCATAATATATATATATTTTTTTTTTATTTTATACATCTCTATACACGTCGTTTTTTTGGAGGTCTACATCCATTATGTGGCATGGGAGTTACATCACGAACAAAATTTAAAATAATGCCACTTCGACGAATAGCTCGTAAGGCTGTATCTCGTCCTGGACCAGGACCACTAATCATAATTTCTGCTTGTTTCATACCTTGATCAAGTAAAACGCGAATCGCATTTTCTGCGGCAGTTTGAGCCGCGAAAGGTGTACTTTTTTTGGTACCTTTGAAACCACAAGCGCCTGCAGAAGACCAAGAAACAGCTTGTCCGCGTATATCTGTTACGGTAACAATCGTATTATTAAAAGTTGCTTGAATATGAATAACTCCTTTAGGTATTCTTCGTTTACTTTTTCGCAAACTAATTTTTTTCACTAATTTTGGCATAATATAATTATTGTCTATTTATTCTAAAAATTTATTCTATCTCACTTATTATCTATGTATATATTTTGTCTTCAAATAAAATTTTATATATAAAATTGTATTTTTCATACTAGTTATTTAGTCATCCAAAATTTATTCAATAAAAAATTATCCTTGTTTTTGTTTATGTTTTGGATTAGAACAAACTACCATAATTCTTTTTCGTCTACGAATTAACCGACAATTATCACATATTTTTTTCACAGAAGCACGGACTTTCATTCTTCTATTTCCTATTTTCATGTTGTTCATAATATAAAAAAATTATATTAAGTTTTTTTAATTAATTTTTATTTTTTGATTAAAAAACATTTTAGCTGCTTTGTGATTTAGCACGAAGACGATAAGTTATTCGTCCTTTAGTTAAGTCATAAGGACTTAATTCTACTTTAACCCTATCACCCGGTAATATTCTAATATAATTCCGTCTTATTTTTCCGGAAATATGAGTTAAAACTTCACACCCATTATCTAAACAAACTCGAAACATTGCATTAGGAAGTGATTCTGTCACTATACCTTCCATATCAATCAAATTTTGTTTCTTCATTAAAGAGAAAATCTCCTTTTTTTAAGTTAACTAACGTTATGAAATATAGTACTAGCTAAATTTTTTCATTAACAAAGGATTCTTTTATGTAAACTATTTAAATAAAATGTAAATAAATTTGTTTACCATACATAACATAAAATTTCTCCTCCAATTTGGTTTTCTCGTGCTTCTCGATCTGTCATAATTCCCTGGGATGTTGAAAGAATAACAATTCCCATCCCACCTAATACTTTTGGAATTTCCTTATGATTAGAATAAATTCTTAAACCTGGTTTGCTAATACGTCGTAAAGTTGTTATATAAGGGGTTTTTTTTTTTCCTTGGTATTTCAGAGTAAAAACTAAAAAAGAAAATTTATTTTCTTTATGTTCTCTAAAACTTTCTATAAAGCCCTCTTGTAGTAAAATTCTTCCAATACTTCGAGTAAGATTAGTGGCTGGTACTTGAACTATCTTTGTTTTTTCCAAGTTTGCGTTTCTCATAGATGTGATCATATTAGCAATAGTATCGTTACTCATGAAAACTCCTTTCTACTATTAATAACTAAGCTTTTTATAAGTTAGAAGATTTTAAGACAAAAAAATTTAGTTTTTTAGAAATTTTTTTGCTAATTTGAAAATGAAAATATTTTAATATGAAGAAAATTGAGAAAAAAATATCGAAAAGTCTATTTTTATATATATATATAGAAATCATTATGAAAATAAAAAAAAATTATTATTTTGATGATTATCATCATAATTATTATTATTATCTTTAATGTTTATCTACAATACCTCAGGAGCTAATGACACTATTTTAGTAAAATTAGATTCTCTTAATTCTCGAGCGACAGGACCAAAAACACGTGTTCCTTTAGGATTTCCTTCTTGATTAATAATAACGGCAGCATTATCATCAAATTGTATAATAGTTCCATTTTTACGTTTAAGTTCTTCACAAGTTCGTACAACTACTGCTCGTACTATCTCCGATTTTTTCAATGGCATATTTGGTAGTGCCTCTTTAACCACAGCAATAATTATATCACCAATATGCGCATATTTACGGTTACTTGCACCTAAAATTTGTATACACATTAATTTTTTCGCCCCACTGTTATCGGCTACATTTAAATAAGTTTGAGGTTGAATCATTTTTTTTAGCTCCCCTCCTAAAAAAGAAAAGTTTTTGAGGAAGAGGATGAAGAATTGAGAAATAAAATATTACTAATTTTAATTATTTCTATAATTATCTTTTTCTATTTGGCCCTAAAAATGGTTATATTATATTTTCTTTATTTTATTTTTTGTACAAGTGTAGCAGTAATAAATTGAGTGCGTATAGGCATTTTATATGCTGCAATTTTCATAGCTGCTCTAGCAATAGTTTCTGATATTCCACCTATCTCATAAAGTATTCTACCCGGCTTAACAACAGAGACCCAATATTCTGGTGATCCTTTTCCCGAACCCATACGTGTTTCTGCAGGTCGCATAGTAATAGGTTTATCTGGAAATATACGTATCCATAATTTTCCACCCCGACGTGCATAACGAGTAATTGCTCGTCGCCCTGCTTCTATCTGTCTAGATGTAATCCAAGTTGGTTCAAGGGCTTGAAGAGCAAATTTACCGAAACAAATAGAATTACCTCGAGTAGATATTCCTTTCATTCGTCCTCGATGTTGTTTACGAAATTTTGTTCTTTTAGGGTCATAGTCGACCTTTTTTGTCTCTATCTCAAAATCGGACATGAAGGTTTTCTTTCATCCGGCTTTTCATGAAGAAAATTATTGTAAATTGAATCTTTTTCAGTAAAGAAAAAATTGATTATTATACATATTAATAATATTTTTTATAAAAGAATATTTTATATTAAAGTTTCACGGGCGAATATTAACTTATTTAGTTTTACTCAAAAATAATTAATTATTAATTATTATTCTGTTTTGTAATTTTTCAACCTCAGTTTTTTTCACCATCCTATCTAATAATTAAATTTATTTAGTAATTATTTTCTTTAATTATAGATTACGTCGTTTTCATTACTTTCAAAGAGACGCTTAGGCTTTTTTTTTCACAGTGAAGTTTTATATTTTTTCTTATCACCAAATTTATTAGTCTTTTCTGATGTAAAACTTTCTTATTCAATTCTATTGAATTAAATATTATTAAAATAAAATTTTTCTATGTTTTATTACACTGTTTTTCAAGTCAAATTTAACCATACGAATTTAAGAATATGTTATTAAGTTTTTTTAATTAGAAAAATGTTTTTGCTTCATAAACTTTATTTATGAAAAAAGATTTAAATAAATAGTTTTATTATTTAATAATTAATTTATTGAGTTATTTCAATAGAAAGCAAAGAATTAATTTCCGGTTTATATTGGAATTTTTCGAGTTTTTTTTCTATATTTTGTTGATCAAAAAACATCGATTTTGACGAGTCGCACACTAAGCATAACAAATTTTTTGAAATGTTAATAAAAATTATTAATAAATCTTTAAAATAATAAAAAAAAATAAATTGAATCTTAAGATATAAAAAAAATTATTTTTTATCTTGGAATATCCAAATCTTTATTCCTAATACTCCATAAATAGTTTGAGCTGGATAATAACAATAATCAATTTTAGCACGAAGAGTTTGTAAAGGAACTCTTCCTTCTCTAGCCCACTCGACACGAGCAATTTCAGCTCCATTAAGACGTCCTGCAATTTGTATTTTAATACCTTTTATATCTGTCTTTTTCGCCAATTCAATAGCTTTTTTCATAGTTCTTCTGAAAGCAACTCGATTTTCTAACTGGAGAGCAATATATTCTGCAAGAATATGAGGTTCTCCATAAGGCTTTGCTATTTCTGTCAAAGTCATACAAAGTTTCCGGTCTCCGAGAGTAAAAAGACTTTGCATATTCATTTTTAATTGTTCAATACCACGACGACGGTCTTCCACCAATAATGCAGGGAATCCTGTATATATTTCAACTTGAATTAAATCCGTTTTTCTTTTTATTTCAATACGTGCAATTCCTCCATAATTTGAAGAATTTCTTACATTTTTGTATACATAATTTTCAATACAATAACGCATTTCTTGATCTTCTTTAAGAAAATCAGAATAATTTTTTGACTGTGCAAACCAATAAGAATGGTGTTTTTGAGTTACACCAAGCCGAAAACCAAGTGGGTTAATTTTTTGTCCCATGCTTTTTCCCCTCTCTCATAATTCTTTATTAATTTCTATCTCCTACGATAATAGTTATATGACAAGTAGGTTTCTGTATAGGATATCCTCGTCCTTGAGCTCTGGGTTGAAATCTCTTCAAAACACTACCTTTATTTACTTTTGCCCCAATTATAATCAAATCAGCTTTATTAATATTTAAATTATTACTTGCATTTGATGCTGCCGAAGAAATTAATTGTAATATAGGATAGCATGCTCGGTAAGGCATAAATTCTAATATCATAAGTGCTTGTTCATATGAGCGACCCCGAATTTGATTAATTACTCTCTGTGCTTTATGAGAAGACATACGTATATGTTTAGCTAAAGCTCGGGTTTCTAAATTTGATTTATAATATTTCATGTATCATCCCTTAATTAACGACGAGATTTTTTATCACTTTTTGCATGTCCACGGAAATTTCTTGTAGGTGCAAATTCTCCTAATTTATGACCTATCATACGGTCTGTTATATAAATAGGTAAATGTTCTTGTCCATTATGAACAGCAATAGTATGTCCAATCATTGTTGGTATAATGGTAGATGCACGAGACCAGGTAACTATAATCTTCCTTTCTTTCTTCAAATTAAGATTCTCAATTTTTTTTAGTAAATGATCAGCCACAAAAGGACCTTCTTTTAGTGAACGTGTCATTGCTAACCACCTTTGTTTTTCATGTATATATCTTTTTTCTCTCTCTAAGTTTTTCTCTCTAAAAATGAATTATCTATGTTTACGACGTCGTAAAATTAAAGGATTACTATATTTTTTTATTTTTCGAGTTCTTTCTCCGAGTGCAGTACGACCCCATGGAGTTAATGGTTTTTTCCTTCCAATGGGAGCTCGGCCTTCACCGCCTCCGTGAGGATGGTCTACAGGATTCATAACAACGCCTCTTACTCGAGGACGTTTTCCTAACCATCGTTTTGATCCAGCCTTACCCATACTCTTATTGTCAGTATCAGTATTTCCAATTTGCCCAATTGTGGCTAAAGAATTTTGAGATACTAAACGAATTTCGCCAGAAGGTAATCGTAAAGTAGCTAACTGACCTTCTTTTGCAATAAGTTTGGCCATAGCTCCAGCAGTTTTTACTAACTGTCCACCTTTACCTGGTGTTATTTCTATATTGTGTATAACAGTGCCCAAAGGCATCTTGGTTGAAGTAGACTTTTTTTCATAGCTTCATAGACAAAAGAAAGTCTCTTCCCAAACTGTACAAGCCTTTTTCAAGGCATACAGCTTTCTAGATGTATATTTGTTATTTAATTTATTATTCTTATAACCAGAATTCTTTTCATTTTTTATCACATCCTAGTTTTTTTCCTCATCCAACGTACTTCTTTTGTATAGCGCTAGACTGAATGATTTTCTAAATTTACGTTAAAAATTTTTGTTTAATAATAACTTAGGAGGCTTTTTTTTTAATAAAAATCACTTTACAGTTTCAAAATTGCCTTTGACCATCAATTTGAATGTGATTAACTTATTTTATTTAGATCTTAATTCATTAAATAATTTATTAATATAGAGAAATAAATAAAAAAGTGTTGCCAATATTTTGTATGCTTAATTTAAAAGTTTAAAATAAAAATTTCTCCATATTATAATATCTTTAATCTTTTCATTAAATTAATATATTTTAATATTAAAATAGAAAATTATATCACAAGCTATTGTTCCTTTTAAGTTTCCTATTAAGGTTTATAATAATAATAATTTTTTTTATCATTATCTAATTAGTGATAGATTTATAGATTTTACTGAAAATCCACTTGGTTCTCCCAATTACGTAAATAAATATTTCAAACCGCACTCAAAGGTAAGGCATTTCCTATTGAAATAGGAGCTTCAGTACTAGAAATAATTGTATCTCCAATTTTCATTCCACGAGGATGTAAAATATATTTTTTTTCTCCATCTTCATAATGTACAAGACATATATTTGCAGTACGATTAGGATCATATTCGACAGTTGTTATTTTTCCCAGCATATTTTTCTTATTTCGTCGAAAATCAATTTGACGATATAAACGTTTGTGACCTCCTCCTCTGTATCGGCTAGTAATAATTCCTTGATTATTACGTCCTTGTTTATTATGTTGTCGAAAAGTCAAACTTTTTTGAGGATTAGATGTTACTATTTCTTCAAAACCTAATACAGAACGGTTTCGTGTGCCTGGAGTATAGGCTTTATATGAACGTATGGTCATAAATAAGGTAGATAAGAATTAAAAATTTTATTTGTTTGAAAATAGTGGAATAGAATAACCAGATTGTAGCGTAATAATCATTCGTTTATAGCGTATTGAATGTCCTATAATCGGACCTATTTTTTTTTTCTTTCTCGGAGGTATATGACTATTCATTGCCATAACTTTTACATCAAAAAAGTTTTCAATCCATTTTTTTATTTGTGTTTTGGTTGACTTATGATCAACATCAAAAGTATATTGATTTTGTTCTAATAAACGAATTGTTTTTTCGGTAAGTACTGGATATCTTATTTTATCCATCATCATTTTTTTCTCCCTATTAAAAAATACTTTATTGTTTCATAAAAATATTTAAGTCTTTAGTTAGTTTTTTATATATATATATTTAATTAATTGTAACAAAATAAATTACTATTATATATATATATATAATAATTTATAAAGCTTATTAATATTGATTATATATTAAAAAATTTTTATGGGTAAAATTAAAAATTTATTCTACTAATTTTTTACATAATTTTGGTGATGCATCCAACAGGAGTTGAACCTGCGAATTCTCCAATTATGAGTTGGGTGCTTTAACCGTTCAGCTATGGATGCTATTTTTTTAGTAAAAATTGTTTAGATTTTATATATTTAATGTATTATTATTATTATACTATTATTTTTCGATAAATTAAAAACG